GGCGATAACCGGCCTAAAGATATCCTCATGATCGACAAAAAGGAAATAGAACAATTAAACAATATGATCAAAGATCTAAAAGAGAAAGGACCCACATCCTCCACGTTTCGTTCAATTGTGGAGGCGTATTTTCCCCTTAATGATTTTAGATATTTTTTTCGGAAAGCGTAGAAATCGTTCGGGGCCCACTCATTCCAGCGGGAGTTCGTGGGGAAGGGGAGAGGTGAGGCGGGCCCCTTCAATTCAACAAAGCCAGGCTTGAAAGCACCTTTTATATAGCATATTTCTCTCCCAACAAGTCTTTCTTCCTTCATTTTTTAAGCTTCTCATTATCCGTAGACGTCCCACTGCCGTTAGCACTTTTTTTAGTACTCCTTGAACCTAGTGATTTACAACCACCCTCACTGAAGACTTTCTATATATCTGTCTCCATCCAATCAAACGCGGGGCCCTCAACAACCAATGGAGCTCGCCTTCTACGGGACTGGGCCCATCTCCTTCAGCTGGCGTTAGGAGGACCCCCAAAAAAAAGGCAAGGGTGCCCGATGGATACAGCCGGCCGTACGGATTCGGCTAGGGCCGTCGAAACTTCTCCCTTCCTAATCCCAAACCGAAGCAGCTTTTGCAGTTGCCGCCCGGTTTCAAAGTTACAAACCGGAAGAACGAATAGCGCAGAACAGATAGAAGTTTTTTCTATATGAAAACTTAGGTAAGCTCCCTCTGGGCGAGAGACGACTCAAGAATATTATCGACCAGTCTACCTTCAATTTTTTAACTGCTGCTCGAGAAGATTTTGACAGATTGCTTTGCATGGAGGAAACTTTCTGGAAACAGAAATCAAGAGTTCAGTGGCTCCAGGAAGGTGATAAGAACACTAAGTTCTTTCACACTGTTGCTAAAGATAATCATAGAAGACACACGGAAAATAAAGCTAGAAGATGGGTCGAAGACTAAGATGCAATTGGAGATGCTGGTTGGAAGTTTTTTTGAGTAAGTTTTATCTTCTGAAACCAACTCCATTGATAATAGCTTCTTACAAGACATCCCAAGCCTTGTTACTATTGAGGAAAATGAGATGCTAAGTTCACCTCCGACGGAAGAAAACATAAAAGATGCTGTTCTCTTGACAGATCCACATAGCTCCCCAAAACCTGATGGATTTTCGGGCACCTTCTACCAGACTGTATAGGACATCAAAAAAAATGATTTGATTGCGGCTGTTCTGTATTTCTTTTTTTTATGGCGGTATCATTCCTAGATCGATCAATGCAACAGCAATTGCTTTATTTCGAAAAAGGAATCTCCAGCCACCTTTCTTTTCAGATTTCAGGCCAATCAGTCTTTGTAACTTTAGTTACAAGGTGATCACGAAGATCCTATCCAACAGGCTGAGTCGACTTCTTACTATCATAATCTCTAAAGAGCAAGGTGCGTTTGTTAAAGATCGTTTAATATCTGATAACATAACCATTTGTGAGAAAAATTGATAGGCACACGTATGGAGGCATATCATCTTCAAACTTGATATGATGAAAGCATACGATCGTCTGGAATGGGATTTCCTGTTTTAAGTCATGGGTCAGTTTGGTTTCTCAAACACTTACATTTTACTCATAAAAAGTTGTTTGAAAAAAAAAGTTTTCTGTATTGGTCAATGGATCATGGTTTCTTTACTTTATAAGGCTCAAGAGGACTTCGTCAGGGTTTGGAACCCTAGACTCTTCATTATTTCGGAGGAAGCACTTAGCAGGGGTTTATCTTCTCTCTTCCAAAAAGAACTTTTGGGATTTAACAATTGTGGCAGATCATCTATCTTCATCACTCATTTGTTATATTATATGCGGACGATACTCTTGTTTTCTGCAAGGGTTCAAAGAGATCTATCTCGAACCTATTTGGCTTTCTTCACAAGTATGAAGCTTCATCAGGTCAGCGCATTAACAAGTCTAAGAGTGCTCTGTTTCTCTCAAGGAAAACTACTGCGGCTAGGAAGATTGTGATGCAAAACACTTCGGGTATCTCTTGCAAAAGGATTCCCAATCACTTACCTGGGTGCTCTTTTGTATTCTGGAAAGTTAAAATAAAATTTCGAACCGAAAGTGAGAAGGAAAATAGAAGTCTTTGTTGGAAGATTACTCACACCTGGAGTAAGATTGATACTTGTTAAAGATGTCTTATCTTCTATTCCTGTTCAAATACTGGCAGCTTGTTCTCTTCCAAAGGGAGTCATGACGACTAGAAACTCTTTTTGATGTCCAACTTTCTCTGGTCTGAAAAAACCGATGACCGCAGGATTTCATGGAAACAAATATCTTCTCCAAAAAGAGAAGGGGGGGTCTTGACGTTAGAACTTTTCAAGATGGATCTAAAGCTTTCAAGATGAAGATGGGCTGGATGCTCCTTGCTTGTGGAGCGGCATACCGCATACCGAAAAAAAGAAGAAAGAGTGAGGTGACGCCCCTAGCTAAATGGTTTGAGAATGGAACAGCCCGGCCATCTTCTGCTGAACGGTAGGGTAGTGGTAGCAAGGCCAGGAAGTAGAGATTAGCCTTCCTGCATTTCTATTCTTAGTCAATTATATTTGTCTTGTCGTTGAAGCCCTGTCGAAGGGTCTTACTTAGATCACATTGGGCTTAGGATGGGACAAGCTTCTCTATCAATTGGCAAATCTGAGCCTTAATCTTTCTATTCAAATTAGGGTTATAAAATATGAATGAATATTTAGTAGGAAGCCATCCACGCCGAGGTTAACAAAGAATTGGATTTCCCATGAATTTTAAAAATTAATTAAAAGCCAAAACAAGTACATCTGATATTGATCACTCTACTTCTTAACCGAGCCCTCAGCGGCTGTCATTCCAGTTGTTGATACCGTAGTAAGCAAATCAATGGATACCTTAGATAGCTAAACTGGCTCAACGGCTAAAAGTCCGAACTACAACCCTGGCAAATAAGGCAGTTTTTCTTACCCGGCGACTATACCCGTTGTTACACAGATTAGCACTTAGCCCGTCGATGTCCGTGTGTATTGGCTTTGGCCCGGTTATGATTGTAATGAAGTATAAACCACTCCCAGTCCCCAACCATTGGTAGACACATCTGAAAGAAAGGAGATATCTCAACTCATTCAGGAGGAGGTGTGCAAATGCAAATGGGGTAACCCCCGCGTATGCCGCTTTTAAGCCTTGTTCCAACGTCCGGATGTGCCAAAAAAAGAATGAAAACAGGATTCTTGGGTAGTCATAGAGCGGGTTTACTTGTTTCTAGAGGAAGCCTAATCAGCTAGTCGCGCGGAGCTAGGAAGTTCCTTCGCTCAACCGAAACGGGCTGAAACGACAACAATTTCTGGGAGCCCATATCGGCCGGGAGCTAGAACCGCAACAACCCCGTGGTTGACGTCTTATCTTAGCACTTTATCACCTATCTTTGCCAGGGGAGTCCCGTCTTTTGCTAACGAAGAAAGAACAATGGTATTCATTTTAAAGTCTTTATAGCCTTTAGAAAAAGATGCCAGTTAGATGCTTAACACCGGTAGATTCATTTGGTTGTTTTTCCTTGGCTTATCGAACCAGCGTATGCCCATTCCTCCTTTGAGGACTCCCAGTAGAGAAAGCCTAAATTTGCCGATGTGGATTGAAAGGAAGTTGGGGATGGACATAGATCCTTCCGCCTATCCGAAAGAAAGCAATGGTTTTTTTATTTATTATTTCCGGAAGCAATCTTCACTGGCACAAGGATCTCCTCACAGCAACTTCCACTACGATAGAACCCGACAATGAGTTTACGAAGGCTTCGAGTAGTGCGGGATAGGCTAATCACCAGACTGCTCTGGAATAGGTGAATCGCCGGAGACAATCACGAGTGAATGGGCGTAGAGTTTATAAGTGAAGGAAAGCGCAACTATCTATTTAATATCCTCCCGCAGGTCCGCTATAAAGCCTACCTCATCAAGAACGAGAAAGCCGACCACCATAACCGACTCTTGTTGCCGAATCGAGCTTGTACCAGGCTCTAAAAGAGTCTTCTTCGAGCGAGCGGTCTTTCTCCCAAGGAAATGCTTTTTGTAGATTGAGATGGATTGATCTTCGCTATCGTGCCTCTTCCTTGTACCAGTTGATGCTGCGGGAGTGCCTAATATGAGTTTGCTCCCATCGATTACAGAGGTTTCAACCACTGAACTTGCTTATGCTCCCCTTTGATCGACTATAAAAAAGATTTAGTAGGAAAAACTGGAATTGGCTTAAATCGAGATTGCCTCGGCTTCTTAGGCACATGAGGAACCGGCCTCAATCGAAATCCCAATCAAAGACAAGTTCTACCAAGGCCAGGATCTGAAAGAGAAGATTCACTGCCATTGACATGGTTCCTTCAGAAGCTAAAGTTGAATGATCGAAGTCTCCTTCAGGTTCAGTCGAAGAGATCGAAGCGAGGTCATCAATTCAACCATTCGCATGGTCTCCCCTAAGACTGACCTCTTTTCCAAATGAACCGAACCTCGATACCACATTCATCAAAGAGATACGGCCATCTCTCTAGGTTGCGCACCCCCTTCACGATCGTTCTATTCGTGCTTGAAAAACGACCCCATCGGCCCGCTCCTTTTAATGGACATTCTTAGCGGCCATAGATCAGATCGTGAACTCTTTCAGACCCTTAGTTTCACTTGGTTGGGGCAGAGTTTCAGCCTGCCTTCCACCGAATATTAAAAAACCTTACAGCTGCCTAACCTGCTGACATCCCGGCGAAGAGAGTCATTATTTGTGTCACATCTTCGAATTCGAGAGAAGGCTTTCCTCTTATCTCTCAAATTATAGGCATTGAAGCGATCGAGCGAGAGAAAGAAAGAAAACTATTGCACACGCCCCTCATTCGCCCTAATAGAAGGTAAGGCAAAAGCAGCTTAAGCCCTTCTGATCCCCCGAGAAGCCCCCGATGAACTTTTATACTTTTCTATTATATAAAAAAAAATTAAAAGTATGACAAATCCGAGGAAGAATCGTAGTTACTGCACCTTGCGTGGCGTCTCCCAGTCCACCACGGCTTGCACGCACCTTCTCTTGCCGTCGCCAATCCAGTGACCAAGGAACTAGACCTTATGCAAAGCACCTTTTTCACATAGAGCGGATTTTCCCTTATGATCTGGAATTGGTCATAGTCTGCCAAGAGGGCAACAAAGCGCCTAAGGATTTTCTGCCATAGTCCTTCATTAAGTTACATAGTTGTTTTAACACCTTTAGGCACTCCCGTGAAACAAGTTCCCCCTCAAGGGGAGTTCTTATTCTTTCATAAGAAAAGCCCCTTTATTAGTAAGGCGGTCCAGTAAAATTTAGTACCTTAACTCCCCAAAGGTAAGAACGGGCGTACTCCATTATGGGTGTAACGGAGAGAGGAACTCTCTTTCCAGAAGAGGGATTAGTAGTAAAAGTTTTCCCAAAAGATTAGGAAAATAAATAACTCCTGTTGAAGTCTTAGGTCTAGCACGTTGCACCCTTGAGCCCTCTGATCACTTGGTCAGTACCAATCCTAAGACCAAATGCTATCTCAAAAGAGTACATGCTGCTGCTCTAACCTCTAAAACCTGAAGAAGATTCCAGCCGCGTGTATGATGCCCTGATGCTGTCATCCGATATCAGGACTGCCTTTGTCCAGGCGCTGCTGGATCCTGACAAATATCAAAGCCAGTTCGCTGAGGTGAACATGAAGGAGGCCCTGTATGCCCAGTATTCGGCTGCTGTCACCTTCACTAACGACGACCTCATGCTGAAAACAACTGAACACAATCGTCCCAACGGGGAGATTTACAATCACAAGGTCAATCGCATCCTGTTAGACCCTGGTTCGTCGGTCAGCCTTCTGCCCCTGCGACCCGAGCCAACCAAAGCAGAAGTTAAGGCCAAGATGTTCCCCAAAACGGCAGAAAGATCTAAGCCAGCCTCGAAACTACAGAGCCGGCCGGAATGATCAGCAATTCCTTCCTCAAAGAATGACGAAGGTTCAGAAGGAGAGGCTATTCTCGATGCAGCAAGCAACGCAGAATCAGAAGAGGTTTTTATTCCTCGATGATACATCAAGTGACGCAGGGTCAAGTGTGCTCCACGTCGGAAGTGAATCTGATTCAGAAAGAGAAGCCGAGCTGACTTAGTCGTCCAAAGGCCCCAAGTGAGTAAGGCCTTCTTCCACGAAATGGAATTCTTCCCGTCCAGACGATGCGCACTCCTGATGGGCTCACAAAATCCATGGCAAAAATGGAGATATCGGTTGTGCAAGACCTGAAGACGTTTTATGTCCCATCCTAGTTGGCCGGGAGGCCTGGGACCTTGTTCTACCAGTCGACTGAGCAGCCCCTCTGGAGAGAAGACCGGATTCATAAGGAAGATCCTTACAAAGATGCCACCGAACCGGTGAAGACTCATTACTATTCGCCGAAGGTTAAGGCTTTCTTAGAGAAGGCGGGATACAACTTCAGGCAGCTTTCATTTTTTTTAATATAATGGTAAGCCGGGTCAATCTGCTATTCAGTTAAAAAACCTTGAATTATGCTTTCTTAACTTCCGAATTGAAATTCGTATAAAAGTCGATGGATGCGGCGTGGTTACCATAGCTCATGCATTTATTTGAATCTCTGGAAAAAAGTTTTGGGGTTTCGGGTACTCAAAAAAAAAGGCTCTACTCTACCCAGCTTTTATCCCGTAGTTGCATTTCTCTCCCGGTTATTAAGTAATAAGCCCTATTTGATCTAGTAAGGGGAGGTAAAGGTCACAAAGAAAGGTTCCTGGAATCTCATTTTGTTGGCTTAGCATTCGCATCCCACTCCCGAGAGAAAGGAAGAATTCATTCTTGCACTAAATACTATCCGTTTGTAAGGAGTGTGTGAGCGACCCCTGCAAGTGCACTGAGAAGTAGTGCATTCATTCTCTCCCTTAGAGTCGGGGAGCATGAGGTTAGTCATAAGCCTGGACAATGAGAAGCACATGCCTTAGCTTATGGGTAAAATAAAGAAGTGTGCTTCTTCCCCTTTTGGCCACTAATGTGTGTGGTGCCCCTCTATTCACGTAATAGACTATTGCTATTGGGTTGTTCATCCTTTTCACATGCATACAACTCGGTATAGAAATGCCAGGCTCAAAAGCATTCGAGCATATCTTTTTTTGAGTAGCTGCAAGTGAGCCTTATTTTATTAGTAAAGTCTTGATCTAAATATAGGCTAAGATATCAACGGATAGTTCTTTCAACATGTGGGATGAGGGGAATAAGTAGCTGATCAAGAGAGATGTGAGAAGCAGGCTGTACTGTAATCTAACGTTGTGGTGTGTGGGATCCGGCAAAAGAGGCGCGTTCTACTATACTATTGTACCAACCACCTGCGTTCATTACAGCACCTTCGCCCTACATACATAAGGGAATCGAGGTTTGGAACCCCTTTTCTATTCGAATGATAAAATCCGAGCACCCGCCGAATTGGTAAGGCAGACGTATCAATCCAACCCATACGATTCATTCATTAAAAAATTTACGGGTGTGAAGACCGGGCAAGGTTGTGCTATCTCCTTGTTCAGCCCTACAAAGTAAGCCCTCAAAGTCCTACCTTATTCTTTTTTGATATATTAAAAAGTCTGCAAAGGAAAAACCTACAACATGGATAGAAATGTGCTGATCGATCAAGTCTATGCTACGGGTAGATTTGTACATGAGAAGGAGACTGCGGGCCAGCCACTTCTGTCTAATAGAAAACCACGCTTTCCCTCCCTCAAAACAATGTTCCTCTCGCTCAAAAATAATTAGCATACTCCATACCATATCCGAAGTGAGTTGGCTGAAAGACCCAGAAGTCTAGTCGTTGAGGGGTTTTAGGATAGAAATAGACAGGATTCATTTCAGATCCAGTACAAATCGAATCTAATCTGATCCCTTTGAATTTTTTAATTTCCTATTTTCACACTTCGCTCTTTCCTACGTTGCTTTCCGGGGCCCATCTAAGTGATGTGCGCGGTACAAAGGCCTATCAATCAGGTAAGCTCGGAACTCTTTTGATTCATCCTATCGGCTCTGCTCATCCCAAATAGATATTATATCTTCCAGATTTAGGAATCAAAATTCGGATAATAAGCTAGACTTTATATTTTTAAAAGAATTGACTCGGAATGCAAGAAAAGAAACTACTTCATGGGGCAAAGTCCGCTATTGTCCCTTCACTTAGGGCTGTGAATCAGGGCCTAGCTGTTAAGAGAGAGGTGTAACTAGTGCTGCTGTCGTCAGTCCACCTAGTAACAAATCAATGAGAAAAGTGAAGGTAAAGCCCACCTCAATCCCTTCCCTTGGAAGTCGTGCCCAAAGAGAAATAGACTAGAATAGAGCGCGAAGGCCATTACTCCAAAGAATACTTGAAATCGACTTCCTCTTCTGGATGACGGGGGTTGGTTTCACCTGTACTTATCGATGAATCTTTATGTGATTGATCGAGCACACAACCAGAAAGAATGAAAAAACAAGAAAATACAAGGGCGAGTAAAAAAAAGGATTTACTGAGTACGTCTGTAAGCCTTTATTCAAGCAAGCTTTCTTAGGGAGACAGACGTTTTGGTTCATCTCTGATTCCAGGCGCCGTTCATAGCCCTTGCCCAGCCCAGCCATTCCATCATCGAGTTCGGACCTAGTAAGGGCACTCCGTTAAAGCGGTTGATCACAGAATCCCTAGCTATAGCTCCTGATCCTGATTGCGTTGGGTGTTGTGGAGGGAATGCACGCAGCCAGTCGGTTCTCTGCTGCTTTAGCCGTCCCCGTAGAAAAGAAGGGAAAAAGGAGAGAAAGAACCTCTTGCCACTGTTCTTGCCCCCGCTACTTTCCCCGATATGAATATGAAAGTAATGCTATTTTATGGCACCCGGTCATTTAAGTACCTACAATATCTTACGGCAGCTAAAGCAAGTGACTTAGTTATTCCACAGCATTCCGATCAATACCAGTAAAAGGATCCCCGATCGAATCAGAAATTGCAGAGTTAGGGAGACTTCCTCGCTTAGCTCGTGGCTGCCATTACCAAAGAAAGGGGAAGGTATTAATTAAGATAAAGTCATCATTTCATTAGTGCCATTCTAGTAGTGGAATAGAAACCTCCGCTTGATCCTGAATCTTTTGATCGTCTGATGGCATCCTTCGGTGATTTATGCGCAGCACATAGTTTCCCAACCTCTACATTGAAGTCTACAGCTGGGCTAGCAGCTCCTCCTCCTGCCGCCTATTCAGCTCCTCCGGCCGCCTATGGAAGTAGTAGAGCCACCTAAAGTGCTTTATAGAAAGTAGTCCCATGCATTCCTACAAATGTAAATGGTATCGCTAGACGGTAAGGAAAGAGAAAGGGCCTTTCAGCCTCTGCTTGAGTTCCTCTTTTTTATGTTTATGGTCTTTCTCGAGGCGCTGCCTACCTACAAGGCAAGATCAATTGAACCTTCACCTTAAACTGCGACCGGTCTAAATGCAGGCGCTTCGGGCACAGTAGTTGTTATAGATCAATCCATGGGAGTCTCCGACTTGCTACCCCTTCTCCAGAGCTGCAAAAGAGTTTTACTTCTATTATCTTACGTATAATTTCTAGCAATACTCTTAGTAACTCTCTTTTTATAAGATATTATAAAAAGTCTTTTGGCATACCAATCAGTGAAACTCTAAGCTATCACAGCTACATCCACTCATAAATGCTCCGCTGCTCGGGGAACACTCGTTACGAAGAAAAGGGGAGGTTACTATCGTCCTACACTAGGTCACCCTCGTCCCTACACTAGCTTCTCCCTCTCCCTACGGTCGAGTTGCCCCGCCCATTTCCTCTCAGACAAGCACGTAACCATCCCCAGTCGAGCTAGCGGCTCTATCTTCTACTGATATCGAGCTAGGTCCAGATAGCTAAATTGATTGTATGACCATTTCTGGACGTTTCTACGGTTTATGGCCAGGGATGCAATCCTATCGATCGATTTCCCTATAGCTTTTTGCCCTCTCGGCGTAAGATTTTGATTGGAAGATTGGGTGAAGCCTAGCTTCTTTCTTTCTTGCCTCTGCCAAAACCAATAGGAATTGGAGCTCCTTCTGAGTAGAATGAGGAGAGTGCAGACGCTTTCACAGATGCCCGGTATCTTCCGGAGCTGTAATCTTTACACACTAAGTAAGCAAGCTTTGGTTGGCTCTATTAACTCAAGATATCCATCATCCCGCGCTATACGGATCGAAGCCTTCCACTTTAGGAATAGGTTTAATTGTTTAATGTGAACGCTAAGGAAGAGAAATCCTTACCGGAAAGCCGGGGAAGTAAGGTTATGAAAGGTAGTTTGCTCGCTCGACCAAAAAAGAAAGATTGAAACAGCCAAGAACAACGAAAACCTTTCAAGCGGACAAAAGCTTTTTAAACCCAGATGATTCTACCAAATCCAATCCTTCAAGAGCGGGGGATAGCAACCAAAGGAAATCGTTCGCAAGGCTAGCCGGTTAAATGGATAAGTCGTGTAACAAACAATCCTTGTTCCTTTCGCCTTGCTGCCTTCGTCTTTCGGCTTTAGGACTAGCTCAGTCTTCTTTAATAAATAGGTATTCAGTGAGTGACTCTTTCCATCTTTAGTTTAGGTTCATTACGGCAGTTGTTAGTTCCGTCTCTTTATCAGTTAATTCGGTATCGTTTATTAATTGCTTTAAGGGCCCCAGGTGCGCTTAAAGTCTTATGATGATCCCTTTGCCCGGTTAAACCATCGGACTCGACTAAGAAATCCATGCCAGAGACTCCTCCTAGTAACCATCCCCGAAATCCAGGAAGGTGTTCTTGAAGACATGGCGGGCTCCAAGCTACACCCTTCTCTGCTACCAAATCATAGATCTTCCAAAGAAGACCAAAGCGAATGAGCTCACTCGATTCGCGTCTGATCCTCCATGATTTCTCATAGACTGATGCGGAAAAGAAGTCACTTAAGGAAACATCCGGTGAATTCGCGACACTCCAGTCTCCAGTACCAATGGACGTACCGAAGCCAATCCTTCATCCAGTTTCTGAGCAAAGACCACTCAAGGAAGTCCCGGACTCTTTTTGTTGGAAATAATTCATCAGGAGCCACCTTAAAATCCGAAGGTTTCGTCTCTTTAAGAAGGGAAGGAAGGAGATAATGAACCTCGAAGATAAGGAAGCGAAAGCTCACTCTGCCAAGCCACAATTCTAATGGATAGTCATTGTGACCCCGAGGCTTGGTGTACATAGCAAGAACCCGCTCAAAGTGACGAGATCTTGTATGACTGAGTTTGGCAAGGACCCTATAACCTGCACCACCTATCCTTACTAAGGTAGAGAACCTTCGTAATGAATGGATATTTTTTACATATAGCCACCATATGGATGATGGTAAGCAAGCAAACAACGAGCAGACATGTCAGATAAATCCACGCGTCCTTCCTTCTTTATAAGAAAAACTAGCATAAACCCCTTGATAATATAGGGCTTTTTGGGATGCAACAGCTTTTCAGTACGAAAATGACCATGAAAAGCGGAAGACTTTCATTTTCTCGGGAATTTTCAATGCAACCCTAATAAAATGGACATCAAAAGTTGCATTATTGCCTTTTCCTTTTTTAGTCAAAGATTTTTCGTTGCAAGACCCTTTTAGTAAATAAAGTGCCGTTGAAACTCAACAAGTTGCTAAAACCCCTGGGGCATGCAGGGAACTAATCATAAGGATAAGACAAGCAAGCTTTTGAAGGGCAAGCTTAAGAGATTGAGGAGGGGCGGGAATGAAGAAGCGAGCCGGATTAGTCTTAGTTATTAGTAAAGGGCGAATGAAGGGACACGACCGGTTGGCGAGCGAGTGTGCTGGTTTGAGAGCTTGATAATTGGATAGTGATGAATCGGGACTTAGTTAGCTATTAATAGAATCCGGAACCGCTCTTCCGTCTTAAACATTCTTTTGAATTGGTGGCTGTTTGTGCTTGGGAAAGGAAATCCCACTGGCTCTTTTGAAGGGGCTGCCTGGTCTTGACTTCCTCGATCTCCATTTGGTAGGCAATCCAGAGGTCGGAATAGAATGCGGCCGAACAGCTTAACAAAGCCCCTGCCCTAATTTCGATCTTAGGTCTTCTTTTAACTTCAGAGCACCACCTGATGGAAATATTTCGGAATGCACATGTCACCCCAGACATTTCACCCGCCAGGTTAGTGGGACAGATTTTGGCTCAGCTTCAACCTCGTGAGAGGTGATTGCACCAGTAGCAAAAGAGATCTCAGGATAAAGAGGTACCATATCATATGTGTAACGAGAATGGACATGACACAGCAAGTTGCTAGTATAACTTGCGGTCTGAAAGCTTTTCAGTCAAGACTGGTCGGGGCTCTGGAGAGGAAGAATCTACATCGATCACGATGCGAGCAAAAAAGAGGGAATTCTCTAATCCGATAGCCTTACAACAAACAAGCTTGCTTAACGCACTAGCTTTGAGTTCCGACTTAAAAGCTCTTATAAGTTCAAAACCAAAAGACAAAGCGCATCGCTCTCACGCTCGTCAGTAAAGTCAGTTATTCGCCTTTTATAAACGAGTGTTGTGTACTAATAGACTTGCTTATCGTAACCGCAAAGAAAGAACGGTTCTATCTATTTTTCCATAAGGGCTGGGGCGCCTTTCGAACGGTATAAGTTACGACTTCGCTTCCGAAAAGATAGATTTTACTGTGATTTACCCGCATCCACTACCGGAAGGAATTGCCTCACTTACCGCCTGCTCTTATTCCCATCGATATGCCCGGAAACAAGAACATTCTTTCTCTCATTCCCTTTACCTTAAGCCTGACAAAGATAGAATGTTTCACTTGCCGTAAAGACTCTATCTCCACAGCCGCCTTCTCTTTCCTTTGCATTACAAACAAAGCGATCCGCTTTCATAACTAATAAGGCGTAAAAGAAAGGAGTCTCGGTATTCGTTCTGACTTCCGCTCGCAAAGGAACAAGATCTGGATTTTACTAGGGCGAGCGCAGTTTACTATGCGAGTGAAGAGATTTAAGCGAGCTAATAGCGAGTGGACTTTGCCCCTCCCTTTCTTTAGACTTGCAGTAAAGCTGAACAAGTTTACTCCGCTTGCACTTGAGCTTGAAGCCTTTTTTTAATCCTAAAGTAGTATAAAAAAATCCCCAAAGCTACAAGAAAGCCGAGACTACAACCGCTACTTGCCCAATAGTACAGCGCCCTCCTTCCTGACTTTACTTTCCTAGCTACCAAGCCCCTCTTCAAACCCTTGCCAGAAGGACGAAAGGAAAGATTCTCCGCGATACCGCTTGAATAACGATAATCGGAGTGAAAAGCCTTAAAGAGAAAGCTTTAGCAACGGTAGGAGTTACTACTTACGCCAGCACCTGACGAGCTTACCAGAACCTTCTCCCGCAACAACAAGAAGAGTTTGGCTTGGACAAGTTCATGATATGAAGAGCCTTTAGATGAAGAACGCCCTACTAATACAAGTCAAGGAGAGGAAAGGACTCAAGATCCCGAGACAACAACGGGTGAAGGTACTACATATAAGCCTTCAATCCGGCTTGATATGCTTTCTCTTCATATAGATATTCTTTTTTTTTTAGGACATGAAGAACGGGAGAAGAGAACAGGGGGTCAAAGTGACGAGACACCGGGATCGCGTCGCCTTACGACACCGATGAAAGTAATTTCTGATGAGGAGGAAAGTAAAATAAAGGGGATGGAAATTGACCATCCTTCAAGAAGTAGGGGGGGAAAGAAAAAGGTGAAGGAGAGGAAGCTGGAAATGGAGACAAAGAAGAAGACGAAGAGAGTTCAAACTCTTTTTTTTAGTTCCGAGGATGAGGAGGATCCAACGAGCTTACCTTATTATTAGAGAAAGGGGAAAGAGTAGGGGGATAATCTATAAGGTCTGGTTCTCTAATGTTGATTCTGAATCTGGCTAAATTCTTATATTGAAATTGCATTCTTCTCAAAGAAATATCCCCCGAAGACGAATTCCATTGAGAGGCAATCATCGCTAGTTTCTCCCGAGGGCGTGGTCCCCCAAGAAAGAATGTATTTCAGTCAATTTAAGGATGGTCGTGGCCGGGGTCAATGAAGAAAACTCCCTTTGAAGCATGAAGGGGGTAGTTTACTACTTGTTAGAGTAAGGTAGTTTACTTGCTCGACCATAGGGCGAGGGAGCTTGCTTACTTAGTGCTTGCACTAAGGAAGCCGCACAATGCCAAATGAGGTCTCTGGGCTTCCCGTGTATTCATCCAAATTAGATCCATGATAAAGTTATGGACACGTCCACAAAACCGAAAATCTTTCGATCCCATGCAGTCAATGCCAATGGGTGTGCTTAAGAGCTGGTGGCAACCGAATACCTTTCACACCTAACCCGGGCTTTTGCCAACAACCTTTCTTTCAAAATCCACTTGGTGAACCTATCCAAAGTCCAGGAACAGCTACAAAGGCTTCAAGAGACAGTGGCTCGAAGCATTAAGAGGAAATAGAAAGATTCGTATGAAGAGGTCCTCAACCCTTAGATTTGGAAGGAATGAGAGGGCCCACATCAAAGGGTAGTTGAACCTACATAGCGCAAAGGGGGATCCCCTTAGGGCAAGCACTAAGCAAGTAAACTACCTTATTCGCGGGAATTTCCTCCCTCCGGTGCTGTCTCCTCACTAAGCGCTCTTCTTGTCGTTTCAACCTTTCCTTCATATCGAATTTGGCCTGAAGTCTTTCTTTAGCTTGATCAGATAATGGTGCTACACTTTTGGACATAGGATTTGATATCACCCAATTCTTCGTTTAGTAACGTAGAACTCATACTACGCTAGTAGGGGCTAATCAAAGTAAAGAGAGTCCAATCTCTGAAATAGAGCTTGGTCTCTCCATACTAAGGCGTAGGTTATGACTTGATCCAATAGAGTCAGAACACCTTTATATCTAAATGAAATGGTGCTCAATGAAACGATCCAGATTCCACACTATGCTGTGGGTTGGGGAGAGAGCTGCTCTGCGAAGCTGGGCGTTCAGTGTTCTTATGGAGGAACCATACTAGAAAGAGAATAGAAAAGGCCTTCACTTCAAAAAAGAGCGAGGGAGTGATGGGCAACCTTAGTCTATATGTTGCTCGTGAGCCGCCAAGTACAAGTCTCGCAACAGTACTGGCGCAAAAGGATCGGTCCTTCACTTGCCGATCGTTCGCGAGTCGAACTCGCTCTCTTGCCACGCCTTTCACTCACTCGCTTGAGTCGGACTCAATCACTTTTTTGTTTGGAGGATCATTCGTTCTTCACTCTCTTTATATTACCCGCGGGGAGCGCAGCAACCAAGGTGCATATTATCATATAGAAACAAGCGAAGCGTAGCGATTCGTACTACCGGAAAAGTTTCGCTAACCGGCAGGCAATAGAGTCCGTCGATATGCGCAAGCAAGCGTAGCGAATCACATAGATAAGCCCCTACCTGCCAGCGCGCGGATAGATAGGGCGAGCGAAGCGCGAAGAGGATGGATGTCTGAGCGGTTGAAAGAGTCGGTCTTGAAAACCGAAGTATTGATAGGAATACCGGGGGTTCGAATCCCTCTCCATCCGCGAAGTCATAAGTTATCTCTTGCGTTATCTATAGATAGGAACGAATCGGATCGACTCGACTGAATGGGTAGCTTGTGTTATGATGTAGACGGAGGTTCTTGTGTTATGATTTAGTTAGGACTTTGTCTCCCTTTCGTTATCTTCCGCTCCCCGAAGGATGAGAGGTCTGCAACTAATAAGAAAAGGCTGGGGCGAGTTACCTCATAGCAAGCAAGCACTGGTGCGGTGCTACTGGCATGGGCCTCTACCCCTAATGTTAGTAGCGTAGACCCGCCTCGGACAACTAAGTGAACCGGACACGGACAAGGATTTTGGGCTTTCAAGGGTTCCCAAGAGTCTGAGGAATAAAGATTAGATATTATGTTATAACCTGAAAAACAGGATACCTGACAAGAATGGAAAGCTCAACACCAAAAAGTTAGGCTATCCAGGCAAAAAGAGAGAGATCGACCTAGAAGCTGGAATAGAGATTCTGACCATAATATATATGACAAATGTGCTCGACAATTCGAATGAAGCCTCTACTTCAGGCACGAAGGACGATGAAATCCCATAAGACTACATTGAAGTTATGCCTACACCAGAAAAGTTGGATGACGGTACTACCAAACCAAGTCCACGATTTTCGAGCTAGAAGAACTGGACATTGAAGAAAATCAAGAGCTCACATACCTCAGCAAGGAACTCACTTATGAGAAAATAGAACAGTACATTGCACTATTGATACGGAAAATCTTTTTTATTGCCTGGAACTACAAGCAGATGCCGGGAATTGGACCCTAAGATTGCAGTACACAGGCTAGGGTTGTCCTCAGACCAAGAGACATACAAAGAGCCACCTAGGAAAATGTGCCAAGAACTTGAAGATCAGGTCTGCGTTGAGGTCGACAAATGGTTCGACGTGGACTTTATATAGGAAGAAAAATATCCGAGCTGGATCTCCGTGCCGGTAATAAAGAAAAATGAATCAAAACAAAAGCAGTTAAAGGGTTTCAAGAAATACAAAATCTACATAAGAAGAAGAGAAAGAATAAGAAGGTTATCGAATGATTACTTTGTTGAGACTGTGCTCTGGCCGGAGTGAAGATCATCAAGAACACGAGGGATTGAGAGCAAAGACAAGTGGGTTTCGCCATTGTTTGTGTGATGTGATCAAGAAAGCTAGGGCTTTTTTGGGGTGTTCTTGGAAAGGAGAATGAAAAGAGAGAGAAGGAGATGGTTATTCTGTTTTGGTTTCTGTCATGAAGTGGTGAAATACATTGCTTCTATCGTAGTGTGTTTGTGAGGATGAAAAGTGTGTGAAAAGGAAAGAGACTACATGAGCCTTCCAAAAACAAAAAGACCAGAGCATACCGGATTGAATGTAACGAAGAAAGTGCAAAGTCACTAGTCCCGCTAATATTTAATATGATAATCGGGTTATCATGGAAGGTCTGAATTCTCTTTAGCCTTCGAGCCTGAAGCTAGACAAAAAAAGAAGAGAAGGGCAGGGGACTGTATTTAATGAATGTGTAATGATGTCTGACTCGTGTGGTACTTCACCTAGGAGGTGTCCTAATCAAAAGATTACCTTCTCTATCCCCGACGAAACCTGGCGAAAAAGAAGTGAGATGGACGTTACTTTGGATTGAGAAAATTCTCTATTGTTATAAATAGACTTTTCCCTAACCTAAAAGTGGCACAATTCCCTCTGATGAGCAGCAGGATGTTGATGTCCGAAATATATTCCTGACGTGAAGCGAAAGATGCACCGATTGATTCTGATCGCCCTTTGTTGTTTTCTCGGTATGAGGTTGGAACCCCCAAGTCATGGTTTTCAGCTGTCTCTTTCGCCTATTGGCCGGCATGGTAAGCAAGTATAATTGCCTCCTTCCTTCCTACGCTAAGAATGCTTGGCCTCCTTCTAGTCGCTCCGATTTCATACTGTCTCGGTCGTATTTCTTTAATTGGATTAGCAGACCCTACTCTTGACTCTTGAGGGGAGGGGGAGTCTGAGGTCAGGGGTCGGTGCTGATTTTCCTGATGTTACTGATGTTGTTGATTTTTCTTTCGCTAGAGTGTGAATCATAGGCCGGGTGTAATTATATATATATATCATATATCTGATATCTAGTGGAGTAGCCTCTGTGCCACATATACTGGGCGATTTAGTTCGTTCGGGACACGTGGGCCAAGAAGCTCTAGGCAATTCTCACGATCACGGTCGATCATGGTTCAACTCCATGTCGTGAAAGTTAAACCAATCATTTCTTTCATCAACATCACTATCTCTCTTTCATCGGTAGGCTTGCTTCACCGGTACGGCTCATCGGCTTATTAATGACTAAGCGGAGTCAGGAGTCGGAGAGGCATTGGATTAAGTTAGAAGTAACTAGAACGTTATTATAAAAAGGGGTATAATTAAATAAAGTCATTCGTACCCTACTATTTCAATCAAATACCGCTGGCAGATCCTGGTAATTATTATCTAAGTGGCACATCTGTCCTTTGCACCTCTCTATATGTATGTGCTTTATTTAGTATAGAAAGAGAAAGAGATTCGTCTTGAAAAATGCTTGGTCATTGGATTGAAGTGCGCGGTAGATTCTTCTGACCGAACCGCTCTTTCTTTCACCAAATATGCTCTTCCATTGATTATGTAAGTTCACTTTTTTTCAGGAAACCGCGATCAGGAAAACATGAAATAGGGCGCTAAGAAAAAAAAGTCTCTACCAACATGAAGCTCGTTGCCAGGATAGATCGAATGTAATAACGTATTGTTACAAGTTTCTCTTTTATTTCAGTCTTTAGAATCAGCCGATAATGGAGACAGAGAGATAGAAAGTGTGCAGTGAGGTGACCGAAGGGAGGACTCTTTTCACGAATCCAACTGACATATCGGATCTTGCCATTGCCAGGAGCATTGATGCCGAGAATGCCCTCTTTGCTGCAAGTGAATCAGAAGGGGTTCTTTTCGCCTAATCGGTTATTGTGCTAGAATCGATTGTGGAAGCTCAATGAAAATTATCGTAGTGTAGTTACAGTCAACACAGTAGCTGTAAGGTGAACTTTGTCCTTTATCTATATAATAGGCTGAAACTGCGCTGAATGATAAAGCCTTATTTCCATGACTTTCCGGACCAACCAACCGGCGATTTACGACAAGTCTCTCTTCATTTTTTTTGGGGGAGCAAAGCAGTAAAAGAATGAAGGAAAGGATAATGATTAATTTTTTTCTCAATGTATGGCAATCTATTATGAATTTTTTTATTAAGAATGGAAAAAACGAAAGATCACCGTATGTCGATGAACAAGTAATTAATGTTCCAAAAGAGGAAATGATGAAACGTATAGCAGAGATTGTTAAAAAAGCTAGCGAGGATGACTAAACAGTCATTTAATTTAGTAAGGAGGGTGGGGATTATAGTGTTTTGGCGGAAACGCGACCGGATGTAGTCATGTTAGTTTTGCTTTTCTTGTGCATGACGAACCGGGTGAACAAAGTCACGATCAGAATGCAAGCAAGGTAGTTCGCTGGGTATGTCTTTTGATCCCAGGGGTGCTGGTTCGAGTCCAGCTCGTGACAAGACCTTTGTTTAATATCTCGGCGCCTCTTCTCCTTAGACGGATGACTCTCCCATGATCTGAGACAGCCTCTTTTTCCTAGTTAGGACATTACATTGGGAGGAGAGATTCACCCCGACAGGAGATCCCATCTCTCTTATGATTTCTCGAGTTACAGGGAAAGATCACGGCTGCATTTAGGAGTGAAAGCAGCCAATTCTTTCTTCTCTTATGAAATTCACGATCTCCCCTTGAGAACGCACAGAACAGTTACTAAATCATACCCTTTGGATGTTACATATCTGATACCTTTTGGTCCCTCACGGAACACTGGCTATATCATCTAGCCCCATGTCAACCAACCCAACTCCTCCTGCCGCTATGCATCCTATTGGGACGCTTCGAATTTTTGTTCTGCCAAGGTCTAATCGTTCTGACGTAGTCTAAGTCTTCGAGGGGAATGCCGACTGCCGAAGTTGAAGCTGAAACCGATGATGTTAACTGGCGATGCAGATTCCGAAGCCGTGGCAAAAAATCTTTCCCCTGTAGAAAGAAGTGTCTCCGAACAATCTCTGATGAGCTGACCCTATCTGAGGCTGTCGACTTAACTGCGCCGAATCTGGAGGTCTGCTTTGATCCGAGTCTTCCATGGCCTGATCGTGCTCATATTGATCCGGAGGAAAAAACCTGCCCCAAAGGCTATGCTCTGCCAAAGCGGTGCCCCTTAAATGTGCTCTCATCAGATAGAATTAAAGTAGTGAGAGTCTAGGTAAGCCCGGGGAGCTATGGGGGTCGGAGTGGTCTCTCTAGTCATACCAAGTAGCTATATGAATTAGGTTCATTTCCTTCTCGATTCAATCTTTAATTTCGTTTGATTTTTGGTAGAAAGCCTATGTCATGGCAGTAAAATATCTCTTTTGGAACAGAGCTTTAAGCCTTTAGCACATAAATAGCAATAGCAGTCAAATCATCCTTTTGATTTGAGCCCACTTCCATACTGATTGGAATAGCCAAAAATGCACCTTTCCCCGCTATCACTTTCTAGAATTCTTTCTGATACATGCTCCGAGAGGGTTAGCCCCGGCTATCAAGATGAGCTAAATGGTCACACCAGTGTACTATGCCAAAAGGAAATTTTAAAGATCTCGGTGGTCTTGTGAGTGGTTGAAAAACTACGATTGCAGTTTTCTTTAGGAAGTCCCATAGCAGTGAGGCTTAACAGACAAAGAAAACGGTGGATACTTCCACTAGTTGGGTAGAAGGTGACGACCCTAATGAATCGACTATGAAGGTGGCTGTTAGCTACATCAGCGCTCAAATTCTTTCATCGTCCCTGGCATCGATGATCAACCCCGGGCACATTTAGGTTTTGATCTTCGGCCATCCTGGTCCTCAGGACCCAACACAATATTATTCATTCTTATATATTTCCTTTAAAAGATGCAAAAGGTGTTGATACGTCCTATCCACATAGAAAGCTTACCCTCTTCCACGCATTACCGGTGGATGCTACAGCCGCTAACACTTTGGCTGCAGGAGGGGAATGGTTAAGTGAAACTCTCGACGTCTTGTTTGGTAAACGGGATGTTTACCCGGGCGCCGTAGTCTTGCCTAAGCGTTCGGTCGGAGATACCTTTGTATGGTATAGCAAGCAGTTTAGCTACTTGTATCGATTTGCCACAGTGTGGTTAGATACAATGCGATGGCAGCCGCGGCTTGGTAGGATGTTAATGAAGGTCGAGGGAGCAGGGAAGAAAAGGTTATTCCCTATTGACTCACCCTTGTATCAGGCCTCGGTACGGCCTATACATGATTGGGCCATGACGGTTTTGGCAAGGTTAAAAATGGATGGTACCTATAACCAGACCCAACCGTTGGAGTACCTTATAGGAAAGAAAAAATGATTTTCTTTTGATCTCAAGGCTGCTACCGATTCCTTACCAGTTATCCTGACGTCCTGTATGATTGCAGGGTTGTTCGGAAATCCCTTTGCAACTTCCTGGACGTTCATACTTTGTTCTGTAGTCTTTCAATTACCATATTTAGATAAAAAAGGCTATAGGTCATCGGTTGTGACGTTCACGAAGGTAGTTTACTTACTTAGTGCTTGCGCTAAGGGCTAGGGTTGCTTTCTCTGTTGGTTGAATTGGCCACTAGGTGGAATCAGACCTTCGGCTCTCGATTGCTGCTGGATTACCTATGTCGCTTGCGTTAAGCTTTCTTCGCTTTCAGTTCTCGGAGATGCACAGGTCGTGGATTCCAAAGCCTAACAAGCCAGGCCCTATAACACCATGCAAGAAGGACCTCATTGTCATGGAAGCCCTTTCCTTACTCCTCAATATAGTCTATGAGGACGTCCTTCTGACCCACTCTCATGGCTTTAGGAAGGGGAGAGGACCCATTACCTTCTTCGCGCATGTTGATAGTTGGGGGACAGTAGATCGATTTTTCAAAGCAGACATTGTTGGTTGTTTTGATAACATTGATCACACTCTTCTAAATAGAAGAATTGGTTTAGATATGGGTGAGAGCAGTGAGGGCTTTTGTAACTCAATTTTTCAGCTTTCTAAAAAACGGAAATAAGAGATAAAGAAGGTAAGACTTATGGCTCCTGTATAAAAGGGCAGCCCGTTGTATCCCGTCTTAATGAACAGCTTTCTTCACCAACTTGATGTGAAGGTGCAAGACTTTATGAGTAAAGAAGCGAGAATTAGGTATGTGCGCTACGCTGACGATATACTTTTTGCTATTAAGGAAGGAGCCAACTCAGAAACGGTAAGCCAAGGGTTCAAGCAATTCTTTAATGAGGTCTTGACTGAGCTCAAACTGGAAGCAACTAGTTTTGAGCTCGTTCGAGGAATAAGCAAGCCATGCTCTACCTTAGTTCTCGGAGTCCTAATATACGTCCGGACAGAAACTTGGAGTTAAGGGCAGCCATTAATAGGTTAAAAAACAAATTGTTTCAATCAATCGACAACGACATAAGGAAGATACAAGGCAAACGCGTAAAACACTTTGAGAGAGCGCTCCTTCCCCGAGTATTCCAGTATCTCGCTCTCTCAAAGTGTTGTTGCAATGCTAACGAGGTACTAGCTTTTCTACAGAATTCGTACATTCAAAAGTACAAGTTGTATCTTCAACTACATAAGAAGAAAAAGCCCAAGGGTAAAGGCGACACCGAAAACCTCCTCAACTTAAGAAGTATCAATACGCGTTTAAAGCATTTCCAACTATAATTGCGTAGGAAAGGAATTCATTGATTTCGAACAACAAAAAAAGGAGGTCCATGAGCACTAACTTTCTTCTCTTACCCTTTTTTTGGAAAGGAATGCTGCTATAAAGGAGGCGGAATTACAGTTCAGTTAAAGTATAATGGCAGGATAGCCGCCGCTAACTAAATTCACACAATTTTCGTATAGAAACAACAGCACCAGTACGGCTTTTAGAGGGCCCTCTCCTCTCTTCTATTACTTGTTTGAGTTCCCCCGTCTCCCATCCTCTTTTCAAGTCCCACTCTTTTCCCGGTTAACAACGGCGGACCCTCTTAGTTATGTTAAATAGAGTCCCATCTAAGGGAACAGAACTTTTTAGTATCAAAAAGTCACATGGCAACCTATGCCCAAATCACATTCTTTTTTATTTAAGTTATCTTCTTTTATAGTCTTTTCTTTATTGGCTTCATCCCGTCCGTCCCATTACATCTAGTGCGTGTCATACTTTTTGGGTATAAGCCCTTAGCGCAAGCACTAAGCAAGTAAACTACCTTTTTCGCTAAACCAACAAGGCATTCCATTGAATGAAGCCCACTTCCCTCCTAGAATAGAAAGCCGCTTTCGGGGGAGAACTCTTGCTCACAGGCTCCCTGAAACCAAGAGACGAGACAGAAGATGCATAAGATGCAGAGGATACTATGGATTCAGAGTGAGCCTCTATCCTAGAGAAGAGAGCACCTTCAACCGACAAAGCACTTATTTCCCGCTCTTCCTGCTTGGCCAAGATGTGTTAAACGGAGCCTTCTTTAAAAATGTCTCTAAAGGTGGATAATGGGACTACAGGTCTGCTGCTTTGACTTTTTCTTTTTAGGAGAATCAAAAAATGTCGGCGAAAAGTAAAAGGCGGAGAATCCCTCGAAAAAAAGGCGGCAAATCGCGCAGAAGCTCTTTATTACTTTTTGCTGCGCTTGAACTGCAAGAAGAATCCAGGGATATTGTGTACCTAAATTCCACTTAAGGACCAAGACAAGCGGAGCCCAGATCCTGTTGAGGCAGAGTAAGAGGTAGTTTAATTGCTCGACCATAGGGAGACGTAGTAAAATTGCTTACTTAGTGCTTGCACTAAGGAATGATTCGCGATTCCCAGATAGCAATAGCAATGCGGCTAAAGCGATGCTAAGCGCACAGACAGAGAAAAAAAGGGATTGATTTCGAACGGGATTCCCCAATTGCAATGGATTCGCGAGCAGAGCCAAGGAACTGATGTGTAGCATCGGGGCCGCGGGATCAAGCTTCGGGCTAGCTTAAGAGTGGTCGAGCTTGTTCTCACCCTATGAGAGAAGGATCGGGATTAGCTCATTCACTCCTAAACTCATTCAGCGTCTGGGGACGGATAAGAATTACAGAGGGGCGAGATACTTTCTATACTGGTTGTCGAAAAAAGAAGGAAAATCCTATCCCTGTAGGAGTGCTTGAAAGGATATTACTATGTGGTTGTCAAGCTCGTATCTCAGAGTAGAGGGTAACGAAGTCGCTCGACTGAAAGGAGAGGGTAACGAGACGGAAGATGTGATAGTTCGGGGTGTCAACTAGAGCAAGCTATCCCGCATGGAACGAGAAACTCACGCCCAGTAGAGCTATATGCGTTCAGAGCTGCAGCTTGCATAGAGCCGGTCTCCCATGAGCGTAAGATCCTATCGTCTATAGACATGACTCCACTTTAGAGGAAATAACATAGGGACAGACAAGCTCTTAGGGTAGGGTTAAAACTACTGAAATAGCCTGATCGTTATGTCTAAACTTCTTCCAGATTGAATGAGTTAATGAGATAATCCTTCTATGTCTCACACGGCAGATAACTCAGTTAGATAAAGGTAGTTTACTTGCTTAGTGCGAAACCCTGCCTGTCCCATGATAGAACGAATTGGGCAACCTTAGCAGCTTCTTCTTGTTTAGCGAGGAAAGCCTGTTACGAGTAAGTGGAGGGGCGCAGAAATAGCTAGAACTGAATGCGGAAAGTATGGGAAAACATCTCGTAATGTATTTAACCAGAAAATAGATTATGCTCCTGCGAAAGTATCTACTCGTTACGGAATCTTAGGTGTCAAAGTGTGGATTTCATATAAAAAAAAAAGGGACGTGCTATATCCGAAACGGACGAAATATAGTAAATATCGTAAAGGCAGATGTAGTAAGGGTTGCAAACCGGACGGTACACAACTTGGTTTTGGGAGATATGGCACTAAAAGTTGTAGAGCTGGTCGTCTTTCATATCGAGCCATTGAAGCAGCGCGTCGGGCTACAATCGGACAATTCCATCGTGCTATGAGCCGAAGAAATAGTAAGATATGGGTAAGAGTTCTCGCAGATCTCCCTATTACCGGGAAACCTACAGAAGTAAGAATGGGAAGGGGAAAAGGAAATCCTACGGGTTGGATCGCTCGTGTGTCCACGGGACAAATCCCATTTGAAATGGATGGTGTGAGTTTGTCAAATGCTCGACAAGCCGCTACATTAGCGGCGCATAAACCATGTTCGTCAACCAAGTTTGTTCAGTGGTCGTAACGTAATTGGTTAGCGGGGAAAACCGGGCCGGGATTCAAAAGAATTAGGCGAAGTGTTTGTTCCTGAACGACGGAAGTGGAAAGACACTAAGGGAGAGGGATATATTCCTTGATTTTAGTAATCGCCGAGATTGTACGACGAACCCTTTTGTTCCAGGTGTACGACCCTGATACGTTACGGTTTTGATCCGCCGGCCCGGTTTATAAAGTGATAGTAGTAAGAATAAATAAGAAAGATAAAAGCTCAGATTCAGGAAAGGAGGCTTTATGGGAGAAAGGAAGAAAAGTATGTATGTATCTGGGGGGTGGGGGTGGAAGGAATTGGCAGAATTCTTTTAGGTCCCAATGAGGGGGGACCGGGTCATGCGACGGATGCAAGCTAGACTTTTAAGTAAAAAATCCAAGATTTCATAGAAGAAGGAAAAATCGACGTGGTGGATGAACAGGAAGCTCCTAAGAACCCCAACGATAAAATGGGAGTTTTTAAGAACCCGCTCCCTAGTCACGCTCTGGTCTCAACATGCTGGGCCGAGGAAGTGTCCGATTTCCAACAGCCCCCTACCATCACTACAATTAAAGCTATTAATACTCTCTGGCTTTGTGAGGAAGATCCCTCCCACTGGATCATCATGACCCCTACGTTCCGGCTTTTCAAAAGGCGATCCGGAAGAAGAATTCAAAAAAGGGATAAGGCTGCAAGAAAGAACCTAGAGAGGAAGTTCCGCCGAAACGAAAGAAGAAGAGGAAATGCCGCTCAAAGGAGAAATGCTGCCGGAAGAAGAGGAAATAAGACTCGAGTCTCTGGAAATGTTTCAAGAGGGAGTTCCATGGGAAGAGGAAAATTCAGAAAAAGAGAAAGAAAAGAAGAAGATTGAATGGATTATCCCGAACCCGCCTCCGCCGCCGTCGCACGAACCATTTATGATGACCGCGTCTGGGTGGATTGTGGTGCTACCATTCCTTTAGGATACCGTTCGGCTTCAGTAAAAATTCTTCCCCTTTAGTTTTTATAGATATTGAGTTTGTACGGTAACTCAACTTTGAGTATGGAATTTACTTTGTTGGTTGAGTGGAGTTACGGTAGTTCAATCTATAAAGGAAGGACTGGAAAGGCAGACTCGATCCTTTCAGTCTCGAGGGATGGCTATTCCTGTTCTGACTGGCCGGGACTCAAACTCAAGGACCTGTTCTAAGGCTGGGAATTGAGCTCTTCAATGGCCTCCCTATGGCTGTTTTGAAGGTTCCTTTCCCCAGACCCCGGGGGGAGGAGCTGTAGAGAAGGCAACCGCCCTCGCCCGAGGGTAAAGAGCATCAATAGTGAGTTCTCTACTATATAAAGAGCTATAAAGAATCTAGAAGGGTCTTTTAAGAAGCCTTAAGGATAAAGAAAAAGAGAAGTAATAGGAGTCTAATAAGGATAGCTACGATAGAAGAGTTCCGACCAGAGATACAGTAACGAAGGAAACAAACTAGTTGTTTTTAAGCGATCTCGATCTCGCTTCCGCTCCGGGCAGTGAAGAGAGAAGACGGAAACGGATTCTCTCTTGCTTTCGTTCCTCTATCCGTGGTAAGAGTGAATCCCTTTCGGTATCCTCACTTGATCTAACCTAAGAACTTGATCAAAATAAGACTTCGGACCGGAATAACTTTACTTTATCATTCCTCCCCCCTGTAATGTAAAGTGTTTTTTCTCCTCGCTTCGTTCCTTTACCTGCTCAACCAAGATTTCTCTTCCTGTAAGAACAGATGCTAGCACTAATAACAGCTAAGTTGTCCAATCTGCTCATTAAGAGAAATGAATGCAAGTAGGTAAACAACAGGGAGTCCCTGACTTCAAGACACATGGTGAAGAGCACCGGTCAAGCTCACACACAAGAGGGAAGGAACGAAAGATTGATTGATCTGCTGCTAGTGCTTGTTGTTAAAGCAGCTTTCTGTTTTCTCTTAATGTTACAAGGTTGATCTAAAAATCGTAAGTATAGTTACGGTTGTTTCCCCTATGAGTTGAGCTAGAAGCAGTTAACAAGATTCTCAAGTTACTGTTTTTAATTCAGGGTAAATGTTCAGTGGCTATCTTCTCGACTGTCTGCTTTACGGAACGAACTCAAGTGTGATTGAAGTAGCGAGGTTCTGAAAGAAAGGGGCTCCTCCCCACAAAAGCTCTACTGAGCTGGGCACAGAAAGACTGTCTGTCTACTCTAAACTTCAAGATCATGAGAGGGAGTTCCGTTCTCATTCATTCGACTAGACTGAGCGAGAGATTGAGTGTGAACAGCTTCCTATCAGACTACTAGTTCAGTCAATAATCCTCGTTACTAGGCTCGGGCCCAGGTTCTCTGAGTAGACGGGTAGGGGCTTGCTCCGCTCCGTAGTCGAACACTTGGTGCGACCGGATGCTAGTGCGCTTATCTCACTCAATCTTTCTGACGTCTGGGTGCGAGAAGCAAAGGTTATGAAATAAAGGCACCGAAGGTGTGCAAGGTAGAAGGAAAGGTAAGACGAGACATCTACCGAACATCACTTCCAAGCTTCACATTGGGGAGATAAAGTGGATTTGTTCAAGCGTACAATGAACATGTGAATGAACATAGAATATTAGCACATGAATTCTAGGTAACCGTCTACTCTTTCTGTCTAGAGGACAGAGCCCCGAGCGCTAACCTAAAGGCCTAAGTGGAGGCATTCCTCTGCTAGTCCTACTCGTGCTTTCGCTTGTCTTTCCGGCCTCACTTGATCGGGCTGTATTTCCTGACCTGACTGACCTCTCGGGTTACCACTGGACTGTGAGGGCTGCTTACAGCTCCAAACCAAAGAGGAATCCTTTGGCCTGCAAGCCGATGCTTTGACTGCATTGACCACTTGGTGGGGCTGCTGCTTACCGAAGCCTCTTTGCTGACTTTTTCAATCTGGTTAAGGTCGACGAAAGCCCTTTCTTGTGTCTGACCTTTCTCCGATATCTGAACCACCTAAGCCAAAGCCATCGTGAGAAACAGTGGTGAAGCTGGGTTCTGAATGAAAACAGAGCGAGCAGGGAAGAAGAAGGAAGGGGAAGGAAGTGACATACTTCATGTACCCGCTGTTGTCTCCATAAGCGCTGGTGCTCTAATACTAATTACTAATAGGCATTCGCGGACTAATCTTGTACGCCTTTTAGGTTGTTGCGCCTTATCCGCCTCTTTGAGGTAATTACCAGTCTTAGTTATAGCAGTAGGAATGTGATCTTTGCCTTATCCGGATCTATCTACACTGTCTCAGCTCGTGCAAAGCGGTAACTATCTGAAGGAAGGGTACGGAGTTGATCCTCGCACCGAACTCTAAGCGCTAGTTGAACCTTCTTCGGTCTCTTTCAGCGGCGGGGACTCTCTTAAAGATGGTATTCGTTGCGCTTTCCTCTGACAGTTATGCCCCAAATGAGGGGGGGCAACCGCAAGGAGAGGAGGCTGGCGGTCAACCTCTCGGGGGCATGGGGCCGGCATCACCCCTGTGCGGCCCTTGGTTAACTGTCTCGTTTCCTCCCGTCATATTCATTATCGTTCCGTCAAAGATCCCGAAAGCGGCTAGAAAAAAAACCAAAAGGAGCCATCCTTCACGGGCTAAGCCCCTACTCAACAGGACTTTTCTCCCAAGAGAGAACCCCATTTTCGAAAGTAGGGACTGAAAAAAATCCATTGAGCCGAGTTTCAGACAAAGAAGATAGAAAAGACTGGACACTGTTGCTACAAAGAGGAAAGGCATCGCAGCCTTTGGCCCTATCTTAAGAAGCGATCGAAATAACTCTTGCATGTTCACAGCAGTTAAGTAAATCAGCTTCCACCACCACAACCTCAGCGGTCATGATGACAACATCCCCCGCAATTCAACTTGAGGGTTACCGGTCAAGGTATATTAAGGATTGGGCGAATAGTAAAGCTCGAGAATGCCGCTACCCCGTTTTTATTTGATAGGGGGGAGTATTGGCAGGGGGTTAAAACCGCCCTGGATGAAGCGACCTCTCAGGGGGAGTATAACCGCCTACTGGATTTCGAAAATAGGGATCTCCGGATTCGGGAGCAGAGGCATTCGTGCTATTGCCTTTTCGAACAGGTGCTTTCTGAGCATCCGTCCTTGGCGGAAAGAGCCCCCTACGATCCTAAAGAAGTCTTTTTTTATTTCGTTTCCGAGGCGCGGAACGGGCTGGACGCCCATCAGGAGTGGAGCCCTCGGGAAAAGGACTTCCGAGAACTAGAATTTTTAAGTGGACTTCAAAAAGGCCTCCGAGAAAGGGGCGCCAACTCACTAGTTTTAGCTCGGATTCTGCGGCTATAATAACATCATAGCCGATCCAATTCAATAGCTTAGGTTCGATCCACTAGCAGACAAAGAATTATGTAAGAAAGAGAGGCGTGATGTATCGCGCAGTCTCCCAGCATCAATTGCAAGTGATATGTGTGTGCCCCCCGTTGTTGAAGTCTCTTGCGGGTATTGTTTGATCTCTGGCTGTGACTCCTTCTTTCTCCCACGCTTTCCGTTGGTCAACAACCAACCACAACTCACTATAATTCTTCACTAATCCTACAGGCTTGACGGAGTTAAGCTGTCTGGAGGGAATTTTTTTGTATCAATCTATATCTATATGTTTAGACGAATCCTTTCGTTTGATGAACCCTATCTTCAATCAAGTTCCAGCGACAATATCGCTTTTCTTGAGTCCCTTTTGAATGATTTGACCATAAGCGGAGTACAAGGTGAAGCCTATACAGAGGCTCTGGAGCTAGCGGGGCTGGTCCCCAGCCCACTTGAGCAATTTGCCATTCTCCCATTGATTCCTATGAATATAGGAAACTTGTATTTCTCATTCACAAATCCTTCTTTGTTTATGCTGCTAACTCTCAGTTTGGTCCTACTTCTGGTTCATTTTGTTACTAAAAACGGAGGAGGAAACTCAGTACCAAATGCTTGGCAATCCTCGGTAGAGCTTATTTATGATTTCGTGCTGAACCTGGTAAACGAACAAATAGGTGGTCTTTCCGGAAATGTTAAACAAAAGTTTTTCCCTCGCATCTCGGTCACTTTTACTTTTTTGTTATTTCGTAATCCCCAGGGTATGATACCTTATAGCTTCACAGTTACAAGTCATTTTCTCATTACTTTGGGTCTCTCATTTTCTATTTTTATTGGCATTACTATAGTGGGATTTCAAAGAAATGGGCTTCATTTTTTAAGCATCTCATTACCCGCAGGAGTCCCACTGCCGTTAGCACCCTTTTTAGTACTCCTTGAGCTAATTCCTCATTGTTTTCGCGCATTAAGCTCAGGAATACGTTTATTTGCTAATATGATGGCCGGTCATAGTTCAGTAAAGATTTTAAGTGGGTTCGCTTGGACTATGCTATGTATGAATGATCTTTTATTTTTTATAGGAGATCCTGGTCCTTTATTTATAGTTCTTGCATTAACCGGTCCGGAATTAGGTGTAGCTATATCACAAGCTCATGTTTCTACGATCTCAATCTGTATTTACTTGAATGATGCTACAAATCTCCATCAAAGCGGTTATTTATTTATAATTGAACAAAAGCGAGGTTCTGAAAGAAAGAAGGTCCATTTTTCCACGTAGTTCGTCGGTCAAACCAACGATTCTCTTCTCAAAGTAATAGAGAGATCTTTTTCTAGTTAGACTTCTATCAATGCAATGAAAGAACCATCCCTTCCTATTTGTTTGTCCTGTCAGATAGAAAAAAAGAAATTTTAAGCCCTTCTTTACCACTTTAGGGGGTGGGGGTGAAGGGGGGGTTTACATACAACCGAGGCAAAGTGGTTTATGAATGAAGGGATCGAAGAGATTATGGCGGATCTTCCAAATGGGTCTCTTCTTTTTTTTATCATTCCCTTCGCTATAATTTTTTCTTTAATTAGAGTGGGGCGTATACCTCAATTAAATCTTGAGACGACTCCCACTCTAGTTTTGGATACACTAAGGGATCACATCAGTTTTCAGCTAGAAACTTTATTACAGCTGTTTTATGGCGAAGAGTTTCGATTGCCCGAGGAATTAGGCATCGAAACCATTGGGGAGCATATCTACGGAGGTATTAACGACTTAACAACCTTACAAGAAATCCTCCTGGATCTATTAAATCAGGGGATACAAAGCCCCCATTTTCACCAAGCCATCCATTTGGTTATTCAGCATGGGGTGTAATCCCTATGTTCATTATTATATCCGTAAGCAACTTAGTGCAACATGGCAAATTTCATCGAAAGGAATCAGCAAAGAAAAGAAAAAGTCGATACAGGTCATTTGAAAAGCAAGAAAGTAGCACACTAGTAAAGGCACTCGATTAGCCGGCAAAAGCCCTCTCCTTAATGATGTTCTTAGCTTTTTAAAAAGGAATTTTTAGAGGTTGGATCAATAGCAATAGTAGACACGCCCAGATCCTTTGCGCTTGAACGTGGTGAGGAAGGAAGATGCCCACTCCTGTTTTTGCGGCGTAACGACTGGTGCGAGTCACACATACTACCTACGAGTCTCATTCTCTCGCATTCGTCCTTACCTGTGTTCTATTCTATTGATCCAGTTTAGGCAGCTTTCAGTCTCTATAAACAAAATGGAATATCTTTTCCACAAGGTTTAGAATCCTAAATGCCATCTTTGGCTGTTCTGGCTGTGAACGAATTCCCTATTTCGTAATAGAAAGGGACTTATTCAACATATGGCTATGAATCAATACCCGGATAAGCCCTTTTTAGCTGTAAGGTATTAAGGGCAATGCTAGTATGGGACTTCTTATCCCTATTGGAGAGAAAAGAATAGGCAAGCTGCTTGGGGCTCCCTGGGTTTGCTAGATTGGACACAGATATTATACCGTGGGGCACGAAATCCTTATTCCTTATCATTAATAGCCTAAAATGTTATTAGCTTATTCAATTCCCTAGGAATTAGTCATAGCGGGCATATCTCCATCTCCTAGTTATAGTTCGAGGAGAAAGGAAGAAGGAGCAGCTATTGAAAAAAGGAAAATATCATCCCAAGAGTGCGAAAGACGGCTATTCATCAGGCAAGGAGCGCTTCCTCTAGAGAATCTGGAATATGTCCGAACGGATTTCCCCGATACCGGAGCAGCTAAAGTAAGTAAAACTCTCCGAGGAGGTTTAATCAATAGGAATAGGCAGATAATGCCCAATAGGGTCTTTGGCCGTTTTATCATCTATAGAATAAGCTGTTTTCGAATAAGCTGGAATCGGTTGTTCAAAAAGGGATTGCACTCAGGCTGGATCACTGACTGGATGTCCGAGGGTAAGGTAAGCGTGTGGAATAAAGATAAAAGGCTTTTCGCTTAATGTTATTTGCTGCTGCCGCATAAGATGAATGGGAAGCTAATTAAGCTATTATTCTTTCCTTTCCGCGACATGAAAGCTAAGATGTGAGTCTTGCAGCTATTATCTTTTTTAGTGCAAGTTCCGCTTAAGAATCTTATTGACAAGTCTTCTTCCAGCGGATGAAGTCAGGATAACAGCTATTTGACATGAAGTACAGCATTGCGATAAAGTCTATATAGAATAGAAAGAAAACCTTTGGGGCGAAGAAAGAATGAAGCGACTGAGTCTGCTCCTGATTCTAGCGAAAGTTCCTCGAGGATAGGAAAACTTCCCCGAAGGCAAGGCGGGAAGGTGAGCCTACTAAAGGGAAAGGAGGCGCTGAGGCGACAACCCCATAAAGGAAGGGCACCGCTCAAACTGTCTAAGGCTTAGCGATTAGAGAAGCGAAGCAGGCTTACTGAGAGAAAGATATAAATAGAAAGGCAAAGAGATAGGCAAGCGATAAAGCGCATAGCAGCACATAAAAACAAAGACCTTCACGCGACGACCACGCCCGACGGGAGATGGGTGTGTGTTTGCAAGGTAACAGGCTATGACACCGATCAAGCTTAAGAATTTGTGCTGGAGGGCGGAGGCTGTAGTTCCAACTCCAACGTCTGAAGAAAGATTCGAAAATACAGACGCAGACGCCTAACCAAGAGATTCTGTTTCCCCCGAACTAACGGATTCAATTTATCTAGAATATTAAGCGACGAGGCCAGAGGATTCCGCATCTAAAGACAAAGACACAGAATATGACGGTGGGTTACGGTCAATAGTTTTTAAAAATCTTAAGACTTAATATTAGTAGAAAGAATAAAGCCCCGTGCTTTGTCACAGGGCCGAGAAGGAAGAACAATACGACAGAACAATCCCCTTACCAAAGAAGCGCTAGCGTATAGCGCGCTGCGAGGATTGCGCTTGCTGCAAAGGAAAGGTAACCTATCGTCTCATACTAAGACCTAGCCTAGCCACCGCCTTCTCTTATCTTCCCTTTCGACGTAGCTTTCGAAGCAGGACGAGAAGGGGTAAAAATCGGGAAAAAAACACATAGGATGCTTGAATGCTTTTGTTGAGCCGAATGTGGGATTGATCCATTCTATTCGCTAATTCGGCCATTTAACAAAGAAAGACGGACTATCCTGCTTTCACTGATAGCTATTGCGAATCAAAAGAGAGGAAACCCTTGTTCACTCAGAGTTCTTTCTGAAACAGAATCGAATTACCCTACTCACCTAACCCACCAAGACCGGATAAGCAGCTAACAAGAGGCTAGCAGCCCTTATCAATAGCAGCGGAGTCACGAAAATACCCCTTTTAAAGCGCTGATTCACTAGCAGTCTTCCAATTCGACTGAATAAGTCTTTTTGTGGTTAAGCTGGGGCCAGGGTCAAAAGTTTTTCCATCTCCGGGGATCAGATCAGGCAGAGCCTCTACGCTTTCTTCCTTTGCTAAAGCTACCGGGTCTTCATTTTTTAAAAATGCATTTACCTTTCTCCCCTGGGAGGAGAACCTGAATCTAGCGAGGGTGTCCTCGTAAAGTAATGAAGTTCAGTATCCATATTATAATACCGAGTGCCAGAAGGCAGATGAGCTAATCGTAGCCCTCGTCTCGTAAGGCCAAGAGTTCTGCCATTCCTCTCTGTCAACTCGAAGTCTAAGGCAAGGAACTTTCTATATTAAAGAGGGTATTCCAGGCCAGGCACCTTTCCTCATTTAAAAGCGCAATCACAACTGTCGAAGCGAGTGCTCTACTATCTCCGCTACGATAAGATGGATGGGCTTCATCCAATAGCAAAAATAGTAAAATAAGATGACATAGAAGGAAAGCTGGAGGGGAGATTCATTTAATCAGTAGTTAAGATAGCCACACCCACGGACATCAGGAAGTTAATCAGTAGCTTTGAGACTGAAGCTAGTGGCATAGATTTACTTTTCATCTTTCGAGCCCAAGCCCCTTCATTCTAATAATAATGAAGCCGGTAGGCCCAATCCGCTTATCATTTCTCAGAACAGCGGCCTACCGCTGACTGACTTTATTTCCATAGGAGATCCGGTTGCTTTCCAATACGAGTGGCAAATGCGTGCACCTCTTTCAGAGCCTCTTTGAAAGCCTTGCTTGGGCCTTCCCTGATGCCCAGAGTCTTATCTCTGATGGTCTCATTGAGGATGTCATTCTCTTGTAGAGTAACAACACCTCTTCTCGCTGCAGGTTGGTCAATACCTGCAGCGAACACAAGGAACTGTTGTCCAGAGATCCCGCCCAAAAGAGTTATGGGTTTACCAAACTCTGTTTGGGTACCAAGTATTGGGACCTGGTAATCTAGACCCTTCTCTGCGACTAGATCATATAATCTCCATAGCTGTCCAAAACGGACTACTACTGGATCCTCTCGAGTTGCTTTCCAGCGACTAGAGACGATAGGCGCATTGAAGAATTCTTCGATCGAGACTGCCGGATCAATAGCCGTCGTCAAGTACCACTTGACGTACTTAAGCCATAGATTAATCTACCCACGCATCACAGTAATCTCAGACAGTACCTGCTGACACTCATCTTCATAGAGGTCAGTAGGCACTGTCTTAAGATCTGTAGGCTTATAAGCCTTCCGCAGGCGATCTATAAGAAAGCCTCGGAGATACGGATTAAGTGGACGACCGCGGCCAAGACGACAAATATCCTAATGGCTGACCTACAGCGAAATTCACTACAGGTCGGCCCTTGGCAAAAGGATATTATACAGGAACACCAGTATTCGGAGGACGCTCAATCTGGTTTGTAACCACATGAGGGTCCGATGGATGAACAGGTGACCTGCAGAACGGTACCTTAAATAACGATAAGGAGAGGATAGAGGTAACAAAACCTTCAACCTCCCTACCGAAAAGGACCGCTAAGACGTCTCCTTGTAGATATAAGGGCCACCTATCGTGGCAGATTTAAAATCATAAGATGAGACATGTTCCGCTCCAACCAAACGGTCCAAGGGTGAGACTTTATTATAAGTCCCATCCATGGGCAAAGTTGATAAAGCTTTCATTAACCAATCATGAAGAGGCTTTAGCAACCGTTGGTTGACGTAGTTGCCAATGGCAAATATCCGACGTTTACCAGCACCTGAATCGGTGGACTGGGCTAGTCTCCCGGGAGAGCCAAAGCTAGGGATTCCTTATGCCCTATTTTCTTCGACCTGGGATTGGCAAAGAGGGTAAGAATCCCTCATTGACCAAAGAGATATATCTCTATTTCCTGGGTCTAGGGCATATCGAATGAAAGGTGACCAGAGAGGGTAACCGAAACCTATAGGATATGCATCTATATCGTTAGATACAAAATGCAGTTCATAGGCAAGGAACCACTCTATTTCACTTTTTATATTGAGAAAGATCCCTTTCTTATCCTTTCGCGCTTGCCCTCTATCAGAAGGTATAGCCTTCCAAGTGGGTTCCCATGTAATCCCTTGACACATAGGGATGGTTAGCGCACTCTTCCAGTACCGCGAGATCAGTTTAGGGACATGACTCATGAAATCGTCAATAACAGATTCCATTTTGTCATAGTCCTTAAATGGTGATGTGATAGACCTTAGAATCGAGTGATCAACCTTCTTTGCAAGGCGGACAACTCGACACAAGGAAAAGTAATAAAAAGATATCTTTACTAACACATCAGCGCGACCATCCCTTTTGAGGATTAATTTCCTGTGAAAGGATGGTATAATCCGCGGTAACCCAGAGCCGGTTAAGGAAACTGGCACAGGTAAGAATCCCTTAGGTTGAGGGACCCCTGCATACGCTTTCTGTAAGCAGACTGCTGCTTGTTTTAGATAAAGAGCAGCAAACAAACAAGGGTCCGGATTTCTTCCTAAGCCTTATCACCTGTTTGGCTACGAGGTGAGCTCCAATACATAGCTCCTTGGTCAGACCATCAGTCACAACTAGTTGGACCTTCTTAAGGATTCCAACTAGCAGTGCAAGATCTTCCAGAATCTTGTACCACTTGATGGTCCTCAAGGACAGAAGTTTTTCAAACAGACAACGAGTAGTAGTCATAAGAATTTTATATTATGGTTCCTACTCCAGGTGCGACCTGGGACAGTTATAGCATACGCCAACGTTTACTATAATCCGTTGGGCTAGCTTCCCCGTCACCGCCCATCCAAGATTATCCTCAAGGATTTCTCTTGGTGACACTACAAGTGTCAGTCTGAATAAACATTCTGCCTTGGGAACACCAAGACTCGCCTAAACGGCACCATGTTTCAGGTGTCGTGGGGGGGTACCTAAGCAACCTAACTAGGACTCCATGTGTCTTAGAGTAAGGTTAATCAAGACATATAAGCAGAGACCCTTCCGAAGAAAGGAAGCTGCATACCGTCGTGATCGCCTTCGGGCGACCTCATGACTGTAAAACAAGTTTGACAATCATTGGCCGCTAGGGTGGTCAAACCCTACACCAACAGGATTTCTCCTGTCGATGCCCCATCTTAATACTAGAAAGAGACTTTCAGCTTTCACTCTTGGGACTGTGACCATTTGCGCTTATTTAGTGTTCGTATTGCTTGGTCTCGGCTGTTACGTTCTTATAGATCAAGTCGGAGATTTTTCTTATAGTCTCTCGCTTGGCTTCTTCTCACGAATTGGATTCGAACCAATATCGACGCTACTTTCCCTTTAGTAGATCGTGAGGGGGGGTTCCACCCTACTGTCCAGGTAGAGTGGAATTAAGCTAGGCGCCCCTCCCACCTTTCGGTGAGATATTTTGCCTTAGCACCTGAGCAGAGCACGTCAGTCTTTCCAATCTACTCAGTCCAATTGCAAGACACAGATTCTCCCCCACACTCACCAGTAGACTAGCCAAGGAGGAGGGGGAGGGGGCGCCTCCTCGACAACGGGAGGTTGAACCACTTCATTTATGAAATCCGCTGCGCTGGACGAGGCTCCGTCGCACGCAGCTATCTCACAGAATAGCCCCATACCTATCACGAAAAAGAGAACTCTTTTTTTTCCTATAGTAGTTCCACCATAAACAATCCTTCGCAGGACTCGAGAAGTAAACAGCGAGTGAGGGATTCATTCCTTTTGATTCAATCGACCTTCGAAGAAGATTGAGATGGGGGGCTACCATTCTAGATTCGACCATAGACAAAAATTACATCCTACTATACTATAGGGGGCTTAAACTATTAGACATTAAAGGTTGGGGGTTAACTCACATCAAAAAAGAGGAGCGGCGAAGCAGAATTGTTTTGGGTTTTCCCTCGCCGCTACCGTATATCTCCGCGGTAAGATGCGATCCGAAAGGAACCGAATTCGAAACATTGGATATGCCAATGATTCGGGAGGGGGATTGGTTGTGCGTGCTGACCTCCCCCCCTTTGCATTAGTTTCTGTCTTCTGCTTCTGTTGCTGTTGTTTGGGACGGTTACATGAGATCATCCGATCTCAATGTTGCGTGCGAAATGCATTTCATGATCCGCGTTGTACGAAATTTTTCTCCGTCGGGAACAGCTTTTTTCTTCCTATGTCCGAGACCTTGCTTTCCGCTATGCTATATAGGTGTGCTACAATCGCATTGCATGAGAGAGGGCATCGTAAGTAGCATGCGGAGGAGCTAAGATACGCCCCATCTTACTAATAATAATGAAGGGCTGAAGAAACACACTCTTTTTTTGGGTAGACCCTTCCCAGGCAGAACCAATTCCTTAGTGGCTCGCTAGCCGGCCATGGCTATCCTTTAGTTAGTGCTGGACCGCTTCACCGCTTCAAAAAGTATGTCTTCCTGTAGCCGCCATTTACTTGACTAACCAACCTGAGCTATCGTAAGGTAACCATAGGTTGACTGCCGAAGGGTCTCGGTTCTTACCAAGCGAAGCGATCTTTGGTTGCAGCGTGAAGGGGTCTCAAGCAAGTGCTCATTGGTGAAAAGACCGGCAGCAACGACGGATCTCTCTTATTCTTATTGGCAACAGCAACCGACCCCGAATCAATTAGGGTCCTTTTCTGCTGATTGACACTGATCGTTGCGCCGCTCGGCCGGCGCTTCTCCCCCTATCAGGTAAGGCGGTATCGATCGATTTCTCCGTCCCATTCATGGAGGGTACCCTGAGCCCTTACTCTACCATTATTATAGGGGTATGGGATGAAGGAGTCTCTATTGCGAATCATATAGCAATTTAGCTGTTACTGTACTGAACTTTTAGGTGAGGTGATAAGGGTTACCTTTGAATAGTTAAGATGGGCTGGAAGGACTCGTCCAGAGCAGAAATCGAATATACAGATGGAATGGTTCATCAACATGCCTTGGGAGCATGAGAGCGGGACCCTTTGGTAAACAAAGAATCCTTAATTGTATTGTAGGGCTAACCCACCCCCCCAAAAAAAGGATAGAGTCAAAGGTTCTTCCAATCTTTCGTATTTGGATATGACTAGAAATCTGTAACCTTTATCCCAATGGATGCAACCTAATTCAATTACCCTCCCACTGTAAACTATTCCTACCTAGAGATAGAACCTATGGGAGAAAGAATGGTTAATAGAAGGACTGCAACGGCTACTAGACCAAATTACCCCGAGACTGCTACGACATCGAAAGCAACTTCAACTCGCTCGAAGGCTTGAGGAGATGGTTAGACTTCTACTTAAATGATATGCGCTACGGTAAATTGTACTGTAAATGCCATCGAAGGAAACTGGCCTGGAAAAGAACTGGCTTTGACTTCCAAAGAGGTTGGGGTTAGACTCCTTTAGGGAGAATATATAGAACGTGAACGTTAGCTCGAAGGCAAGTCAAGAAGGAACGGAGAGTTTCAAATTCAAATAAAAACCTGGCATCCGACGATTATTTTATTTTATAGCAGACTTTCTTTTGTGCCAAAGGGAGTTAGAATGCGCTTTGGTTCACAGGTTGGGTGGTCTATCCCTATCTAGGTAGGCTTTTCGGCATTGATTAGGTACGAGCGAGAGTCTGATTAAGATTCTGCTGGAACTGCGCTCTCTATTAAGAGCAGAGAAGACTTCGAACTTCAGAGATAAAAAGAATAGTCTAGTGTGTAGTTCCTTTGTGCCCAGAGGACTTGAAAGAGCTTCGGATTCTAGTGATCCTCAATTCAAAGTCGTCATTCGCTTGACCGAGGGCTCGTTGGTCTTGGTTTATATTCCAGACATGACGAAAGAGGATGTTGTTGATCCACTCGCTTCAACTTAAAGAGAGCGCTTTCTCACCTGCCTCTTTCCCGGCTTCCCTATCTGATGATTAGGATGATGCCTGAACTGGAACTGGTTTCATCCCTACTAGTCACCGATGTTGGTGCCTTTTCATATCCTAATTCGTACTCACAAGCCCATGAAAGGGAAGGGAATCACGTTAGAGATAGCGAGAGCACAGAGACTTTTTGTGCTGGAGTTGGACTAAAAGGAGTAAGGATGGATATTAGGACTCAGAGCATAGCTTAAGGAAGGAAGCTGAGGGAGTTCTGTGGTGAAGGACTACGCGCTGCTAATTTCCATCTTTGCACAAGTGTCTGTTGATGATGGAATTCAGCCCAAAACATCCATGTCAGATCTAGCAAAGCTGAAACCTGTGACGGGAGCACCTTCTTGCTGCTGAGGATCATAATTGGCCGGAGGCGCAGCCTTGTTATAAGCGGGTCTGGGCGGAGCTTCCGCTGGGTTTTGCGGTTGCGATTGGGTAGGAGGTTTTTGAGTGGGTTGGGGCCCCCTGGATGGCTTGCTGATTCCGGGTGCTCCGTTGTCTCAGTGCATTCTGCTGTGCTTGAACCGCATTAATTGGATCCGGAGTGATGGTAACCTCTTGAATTGGCTGCTGGGTCCTTAGGGTATTCTTCGGCTTGCCTTCTCCCCCATTAGAACTGTTCCTGAGGAAAGTGATAGACCCGTCTTTTATACTCCTCTGCATGCGGGCAGCTCGTTCAAACAGTTGAGGGAATTTTCGGCAATCTCCTAGCACCATCGCTTCCTTGATGGGCCCATGCAGGTTATCGATAACCATCTGTACTGCATCTTCCTCTTATATGTTTCATTTTGCTTTAGCTGCTAAATTCCTCCATCGGTTAACAAAGGTAATGAATTCAAAACCGGGCTGAATTTTTTCATTCACCAAATCACAAAGATTGGGGGATGTTCCACCTGGTGGAACTACTGGCTGGTGAATCTGTCAATCACATCGTCAAAACTACGTAGAGCATCAAGGGGGAGAATAGAGTTCTACTTGAGTGCTTCCCCTTCTAATGACTTATGATAAAGGTGGAAAAATAACCCAGACTGGGAATCAAGGCCTCGGCAATCCCCACAGAAGGACAGCAAGTGATGATATGAAATACCATTGTATTTACTAAACTTCGGTCTCTTGAACCCTTCCGGCAGAGCTACATCTGGATGTCGGCAAAAATCCTTGAATCTCAGTTTCCTCCCGTATTGGTCTGCTCTACTGCAGCTTATATCATTGCCTCAATCTCCATCTTTCCGAGAGGCTTCTCCATGGGGACCACAGAGGGAGAGAGAGGACTCGGAGGACGCACGACGCACCAGGAAAAGCTTCGGATGTCTCTAGTCAACGTGAAGCTGGGCGTACAAAAACAAGTAAATAAAGGCAAAACACCTAGAAAACCGAACACCCCGAAAAAAAGGGGGAATTTGATCAAACAAAGTATGTGCAGTATGTGATCGGAGGAAGGAATAGAAAGACTCCTAGTAATCTTCAACAACAAGGACAAACACAAGGTACAGAGACAGAGAGAGAGGCGCGACAGCCGCAAGGCACTTTTGCTTTGCTTTGATTTGATTGTATGGGGAGATGGGCTTGCGTATTAGTTGGGTTTGCTTCTACCGAGGCAATGTTCAGGAAATTAGGTTTCTCTAAAAGAGCAACCGGCTTAACCGGCTGAGCACGAGGTCCCACATTGTCTCCATCAGCGGCTAGGAAAAAGTCTTTGACTCTTCTTCTAGTTAACCACTGCTTTAGACTATTCCTACTATTCATAGTTCTCAATCTTACTTTTCTCGTCCAAGTCTTATATAGTATTGTCTTAAATAGTAAGTATATAAAGAAAGAATAAAGTAAAGCTTTCCTAAAGGGAAAGGAGTGAATGATTTGAATACTTCTTCCTCTTTCCCCTCTTCTCAAGCTCTTACTGGCGCAGATAAAGTCTTTCTTACGGCCAGACGACTTAAACACAGCGCTCTGATCTCCGACCTCCAAGGACCCAAGCAAAGGATTGACTTCGCTAACCTCAGCTTAACCGAAGTCAATATTCTAACAGAACTGGAAAGGGCATACCTTGAATACAGATCAAGATTCACTCATGCACTCTGGAACTGACTTAGGAAAGCTAGCCTTAGCCCAAAAATAAAGGAAGGCAGCCGAAAGCCCTACAAAGAATATCGCTTATGAACAGGCCCAGGGGTTGTCAGTTGAGAAGGAAGTCTTTATTGAATTGATCATAGAAAAAAAAGGATAGAAATTGAATCGTAAGTCGGAAGATCAGATGAGCGGAGAATCGGGTTCTGCTAAGCAGAAAAGCCTTCTCTAACGGGTCGATTCGAAATTGGAATGGAGTTTGAGGCTAGTGGAGCAAGCATGAATAAGAAAAGGAAAAAGCCAAAATGAGTGGAAAGAAATTCAAAGCTAAGCCACCACCACCGAATAGAACCGACGAGTAATATCCTGTCCTTCCCTACCTACTGTATTCAAGCGAACAAGTGTGTTAAGCGAATCACTTTCCGCCAGTGGTACGCACTACATGAAATCAATGCCCAGACCACTATGTGCGTAATCTATATATCTATCCTTATTGATTTCTTTCGCCTATGGAGTGTTAGGGTATTGCGAAGCTTCTCACTGGAATAGACTCGAGATTAAGCACAAGAGACGCTTGGGCCTATCACAGACAGGCTCGCAAGCTTAACACGATGAGAAGGTTCCCCACTTAACCCGAGTTTTCGGGTAGAGTAGTGGTCGCCATGCGCCCATCGGTTATAGCCGCTCGCTAGTTGGGGGCAGGAGACAGCCTTTAAGAGAAAGAAGGTCTACTGGCCCGGTACGGTGTGGTTTTGTTGGATTTCTCCGTCCGCGTACTTTCACTGGCCCTTTGAATCGATCCTGAAAGACTCCCCCATAAAGAGAAGGTTATCCGCTTATCCGCTGTTTAAGCTCGAAATCTGAACTTTCACAACCACCAACAGGAAGACAAGTCAGTCAGTATGGGATCAAAAAAAGTCTTTTTCTGGTCAAGTTCCAGCTCTAGATAGGGAAGGACGACGAAAAGCACGAGTTTACTTTGAGGTAAAAAAGCCGACGGTGCCTAATCTCCTCGGATATCATCGGTCATCGTTCTCATCGATGCGATGACCAGACATGTCACACCATCCCTCGCTGCCCTAACTCACCAATCCCTAGCATCTGCCTAAGTGGTATCCTATCACGGAGGCTAGTAAGTAGGCTTTTCTCATATTTGTCACTCTCCACCCAGTATATCCTCCGATGGAAGGGGTACTATCCAATTGTCAGTAGCTTGATTACTGTCTGGCCTTTATCCCTTGCTCATAAAAAACGGATATGGGAAAGGTTGGTGAAAGTGTAAACTAGTGACCTCGGAAGATAGGTGGGCCATATCCAGTCCAGAATGCATTAGACTAACTGCATTGGTACCGAAACATCTGATCAGGCCGTCTGGGGTATATGATATGACAGGTCGTTGTACTAATGATCGGTAGGTGGGACTGATACCTAACTCGGGTATCTATCCCTGTGGAGGGCCCCCATTCAATGATCAGATATGTCCATGGGATTAGGTATGAAATGGGCCATACCAACTTGTTGCTTGAACAAGTCCTAGTGGTAGGGCTCCTCATATGGTTAGCCTCCCTGACCCGTAGCGTAGATTGTGGAATGGGATTGGGAATCTATTATAGTATTAACCGAATTTCGGAGGGGGTTCCAATTCATATCCGAGCGTTGGTGCACTTCCCATCTGTTCCCGGGCTTTGACGTAAGGCCTGTAGACCGAGCCTCATATCCCTGACTTCAGAGTCCTACGGTCTTCTTTCTTCTCCCTAATTCTCTGTGAGAACGAATCTTAACCCTTGGTCTTTTTCTTCCTCCTGACTCTCACTTGGAAGCAAGAGATGAAGACGTAAGCCTTCCTTATGATCGATCACCCTTTCCCGCTGGTCCAGTCAGTTTTTCTTTCTTCACTTCCTTCCGCTTAGCCGATAGTGGGCACTCTAATAATTTTTTAAGTAGGCATCTATGAAATCACTAGGGCTGCCTCTTTTCAGCTCTTTCTTAGGCTCTCTCGAGTGGGTTTGCACTCTGTTATGCTCTTAGTTTATCTTCTCTTGGCTTCTTTCTATGGATTAATCCTTGTTCTACGCTCATGCTCTTTCCATGAGGAAGACTTGCCCTTGATGATGGAACAACGGCTACCTCGGTCTCCTATAGCTAAACCATCCTAAAGAGCCAGCCAAAGGACCCGCATGCTCGGATCTTGTATCAGGATTAGCTTCTATAGGAATATATATATAATAGGGAGAAGCTCTTGCGGAAATATTGCCAGAAAGGCGGGTGGTGGGAAGGATAGACTATATATAGTAGATCCGACTTCCTCGACTGAAAGGTGAGCTACGGGGTCCAGGTTAGTTGATCTATTAAGAAGGTGAAAGAGCTTCCCTGGGCTTACAGCTCGTGAAGTGAGTCCGCTTTTTATAACCCTTAATGCCTTCTAACGCATTCTACTAATCTTCGACCACCCTACAGTTAACAACAAGGAGAAAGGCAAAGGCTTTGATTCCTGAACCTCCCATTGTGCCATCCTGCTCTCCAAACTACAAAGAGAAGACAGCTCCCATGCTTTCATAGACATCAAGAACAGCAGATAATATCCGCCTTAATCTTTATATAGGTTGCCCCTCTTCTTCTCTCCTAGCTATCAGAATAGGAATCGCTATTCGTGGAAGAAAACCGGACTCTCTCTTATGGATTTGTATGGCTTTGCCTGCCGCCTTTCACCCGCTTCTCTAAGGAAAAAGTCTAATGTCATGTTGATGCCATCAGAATCTAAAGGATTGATCGAAATAAGGGCCCGTAGGCAAAAAAGTCTTCCCTCGGCTCGGTAGCTAGTTTGGTGATGGCAATGAGCATCCTTCCCGCCGACCACTTATAAAGACTGTCTCTAGAGAAGCTCCAAAGCAGGATAAGAGAGCCAGTAACAAGCAGAACAAAGACGCGCCGCCACGCGGGCGGGCAGAGCTAAGGGAAGAGAACAGCTACTACAGCTGAGAATCGCCCTAACCTTAGCGAAAGCACTTGATTTCGCCCTTCCTTGATCAAAGACTTTCAAGCTCTCTTCTATAGGAAGGAATAACTATCGATGTAGGATCTCTTTCAAGTAAAGTACAATATCGACTTTCATTCCACTTTATCAAACTAGAGTAAGGTAGCGAAGTAAAATATGCATTAGAGAGTCGAATATGCAAGAAAGCCAATAGGCGCTCGTGATCTTCCTTGATTTCAGGAATGAGTAGATACTATACCTGTAACAACTCTCTTCAAATAGGCTTTCTTTGAAGGCGTAGGTGTCTTTTCATTTTAAAGTAGTCGGTGCTTTTCCATTTGATTTGCAATCCCCTTTTTCTAGTTATGCAGTTGATGATCGGATATGAAAGAACTAATCTACCTTCTATAAATAGAAAGTTGCTGCTTTCCTCTTATGAGGATTCACAGCTTGAGTAAGTAGGTAACCTAAGTCCAGTCTGATCTGAGGGAAGCAGTCCCAAGTCAGTAGCGAGTACACCACTCTGAGAGCCCAGAAACAAAGATCCCATCCCGTACCCGTAAAGCATAAGAAAAAAGTCTTTTCCTTTTTCAGAGAATGTGTAAGCACCCTAGAGTAGAGGGGGAGGCCCATTTCCTAGCCTAGTTTTAAGCAGAGCAGCACCATCCTAGTCCAGAGCAGTACCTCTCTCTATGGGCTCGAGGCAAGACAAGCAGCCCGCTTCGCTTCCTTCGTCTCATTACAGGGAAGGATAGGACCTCGGTCGGTTCCAAGGGTGAGGAAGAAGTGCCATCTGCTTAATCGGAAGAATCCGCTGAGACAAAAGCATTAGCAGAGGCTGAATCAGCTGCATCAGCAAGCGAATGCCTTTCTTAGAATGGTTCGGAAACCCAGTGAGAATCACCTTCTCACCCCGAATCCTAAGATCCAGGGAGGTTGGCTAGAAAGAGAATTTCCAAATCTAAAGAAGAGGCTGAAGCATCAGAATCCGCTGAAACAAAGGCTGAGAAAGCCAATAGCGGTTAAGCCACATCACGCTTTTCAGGGACCGATCAAAAGCCGTTTGTTTTTCGTTAAGAGACTTTTTTCTCTGATTCAAACTTAAATATTGGAGCTAGGGCTTAATTCTATGGGTAAGGTCAAGTTGATAAGCCGCCTACCTTCTTAATTAAGTTACATTACAGAGGGGCCTCCCTAACTCAAGTTGCTTGTGCCTGCTGTTACCTACCGTAGGACCTCCGTCCCCGAAGCGAAGAAAGAGGAGACCTTTTTCCTGTGTCGAAGGTTGGGTGTTAATTAAAATCACACTTTTTAATAATTTTTTTTTTCGGATGGACATAAAAGAAAAGGGTAAGATTTCCAAAAGCTATTTACGTAGGAGAATAAGTCATCGCTCGCGGCTTCCCGCTTTCAATTAGAGGGGCAGGGCATCTTTCTGTTGCCGGTTAGGTTAACCTCAAAAGTTCAATAGGGTAAGCTGCTCGCTCTAACCGAACTTTCGGGTATATATAAGTCCGACGAAAGACAACCCGCTTCTCAAAGGCGAGGTTCTGAAAGAAAGCAAGCGGTGCACTTAAATCTAAATAGGGTGGTATGGGTGAGAAAGATAAAGAGAAGATCTAGACAAAAGACCTACTCGATGGAATTAGCCAATGTGTGCTCCTAAAGTTAGAAAACGTCCCGGCAAGAGCTGTCAGAATTCATCCCAGAAGGTAAATTACTCTTTCTCTTGTGCCTGCATTCGCTATTCCTATTCCGCGAAAGCTTTTATGCCTAGCCCCAAAAAGGTGCTTCAGCTACGCTTTGGAATTGAGCTACCCAAGCAGACCAGCCCTTCCCGAGAAGAGCCAAAAGCGAAGGAGTTTCAGTAAGTAAGAATAAGATTAATGATTTGTGAAACATACTATTGGCAACATTAATCCGCCTAGCAAGAAAGAAGACTCTAGTTTCATCTCTGAATTACTTGATCAAGACGGTGCAATCGATTGAAGACTGAAGACCGGGCACTTAATGTCTAGATTGAGATCGAGATTAAGCTCCAAGTCATGTAGGTTCACGAGAAGGACGTTTGTTTTCTACCATAAACAGAGGAGTTCGGTTGCATTTACTAGGATAAATCTTTCTCTCAATCGCTGGCAGTTGGACAAGGAAAGGCAAGAGCGAGCAGCCACACATGAACCGCGATGAACGATGTCATGATAGGCTTTCCATAACCATCTTTCCGGTAATCAAATCCTTCTTTCAGTCTCACAGGCCTCGATCAAGTACGCGTGCCACACCATTGACACTTGATTATAGCGAAACCTTGTGAATGGGTTTTCGTGCTATACACCACGTTGAGAAAGACCAACTTCCCTCTAGTCTGATGGATCGCTTTCTCTTGCGCATTAATGAATGGATCGAGGAATTGCGTATGAAAGGTTTATGGTCTATCTTATACTATCTAGTACGATCGATCAAGTCATTCAGTACAGTATCTTCGTCGGTGTAGGTCTCGGTCGTTGTAGTTGATATTGATTCTGATTAATTCGTTGTTATGATGTTCCAGTTTCCTTTCCTCTTTTGTTTGTACATCTTTCTCCCATGCATTTCGTTGGTCAACAACCAACCACAACTCACTATAATTCTTCACTAATCCTACAGGCTTGACGGAGTTAAGCTGTCTGGAGGGAATTTTTTTGTATTTTTTTTTTTTTAATGCTAAAACAGGTGAAGACTATTTTGTCAGTTTTAGCATCTTTGTTATAAATCATTTTTATTATTTATTCTTATTAGACATCCAAGGTTCTTATATTTTATTTTCTTTTATAATATATTTTTTTATATGTATTTCAGGATATATCAGTTTTATAACAACAATGGGTCATCACCTCCCACTTTCTAAATGGTCTAACGAATTTCACATCTTAATTAATACGGGCAAAAAAAGCTTTTTAAATATTTTTTCTGGCGGGATTGCGTTACTTTCTTACATCAATTTTATGGGCTCCGCGGTAGAGTCGAGCCATAATGGCTTGCTCATTTCGGGCGCTTACACTCTTATTTTCCATGCGGGAGTCATCCTACTTTTATATATTTTTTTTCTTTCGTAAAAAAAAAACACACTTTTATGTTTTGAAAACAGAGCAAACCACCTTGCTATCTAAACTAGTCATTTATAGCAGTACCCTCTCCTTTATTTTTCTATACCTGGACGGCCCTTTTTCCATTTTACTACTAAATCTCTCTTTATTCTGGCACATATATAAAGGGATCGAAGAGATTATGGCAGATCATGTTCACCAAGAAATGACCCGAAATTTGATCTTGGTCTATTTGAGATTGTTCCTTTTAATCGTAATCAAAGATGTTTTCTTGTCTCTCGTTTCTTCTCCGAACAAATCGAAGAACCTAATGGATCAAACTCATCCTTGGCTGCTACGAAACATATCGGCCTTGCGTTGCGGAAGGAACGTTATGCTCTGTTTTGAGTTGGAGCCAAGAGGTGGAAGAACGGTTTCTGGTGGAAGCAGCTCTGAGAATTGGAGAAAAAGAGAGATACCTACAGGGTCGGCTGGCCTTACTCTGTCTAGAGGAAGCGTTGGTAGGGATTTGGAGGACCCATCAAGGTTGGTCCCCTCCACCTGTTCAGCATCCATATCATTTGTATTTCTTTTATTGTCACAAGGCAACGCAACATCTTCATCGATCTGCATTCCTTCATGTTGCCTTTTTCTAGGCTTGGAAATCATGGTGTCTTGGCCATTTTGGTTGCATTGTTTCCCATTGATGTTGTTCTGGATTTCCGACTCCCTTTCCCTCTTCCTTTGCCTTTGTTTGTTCCACTGACAAAGACAGGAACTATAGTAGATAGCTCGTGCTTCTCCATTGGCACTTTCTTTGACTGTTTGCCACTAACTAGGTTGCTGTCTTCTTCAAGATGGATTCTGTATTGGCATAACAGGCTGCTTTGCTAGACTTGTCTAAAGTGGAATTCTTTCAGAACCTAGCCTAAAAAAGAGAGCCATTTTTCGAGAGTTGTGACAGGTGATAAGAAGCATCAATGAGATGACTTGAACTGACCTTCTGTTGAAACCAAAATTGCCATAGATCGCGATTCTTCGGCTGATCCTCCTGTGTATGAGGGAGCAGTAGATCGTCGATTGTTTCATGTCACCCAGGAGTAGGTTTTCAACTCTTCCACTGGTGGATCGAACCGTCAGTCTTAATGGTCCAAGGTCAGCTCTCGTCACCTTGACTTATGGCCCTGCACCTGACAAAAGATTGCCTCAGTTCGGATAGTCATGGGAGTAGTGGCGTCTCAAGTGGACCATCACGACCACACTTATCGTTTAGTTGACCTGTGCCTTAAAGGACCCATGCCAGCCAAGAGGGGCAAGTGTGAGATTATGTACCTGGTCGTTTCTTGGACCGTGCCTCCCTTACTGTAGTTGCTTGTAGTTTGATTTTCTTCCCAATCTCATAGGGTACAGGTTAAAACCCACCCCCCTTTTAGTGGCTAGGAAAACCCCCGAGATTCTATGGGAAATTGGAAACGTTTCTTAACTGCACCTGCCGACATTGGGATAGGACTGGTTCGTAAGCTTGTTTTATTTTAATTAGTTTCTTTATATATGAACCCAGTGTAAAGTAAGTAGAGCACTCAATGGGCTAGGGTGGCCTCATTTCGCCTTACTGCGTAGTCCGCTTTTCTTTTTTGAACTAGAAGCAACCGAAACAGGGAATTTCTTGTAATCGCCGCCAAGAAGGAGCTGGCGAGTGAAATCAACTGACTTCTCCCTTTAGAAGTACGCTTTCCTTCCTGTGTTGGTTCTTCCATATATGACCTCACTTGCCCATTCTTGCCTCAAGGTCTTTGGGAGTACATTGAAGTAGGGGCGGAATTCAGTTATATGTGCCTTTCTTCTTCCCATGAATCACTTCACTCTAAAGAATCTGCGGACCCGACGGTTCCCGACTTTATCCGGTCGTACCCCTGTACGCTCTCCTCCGTTAGAATCCATGCCTTCTCTGGATGGAACTCGTAAACCTACAAACTTTGTTTCGTATCCGGGTTTATTCACTTTTTAGATTATGGCTTGTAATCCTGGAGCCTTTCCCTTTACAACCGAGCTTGCCTAAGGACGGCGTAGAAGAGAAAAAGTCTAGGATTGAGATCTGAGCAGGAATTATTCCCGGGTGAGTGGCTACGTTTTAGGGTGGTAATTGGTTGCTTGGTCGAGGAGCTGCCCTTGGCAAGGAAGGAAAGGTGTTCCATAGCATCTGGGGCCGAGGCTCTGTTCTGGTTACCATAGTGAAGCACCTTTATTTTCAGGGCTTACTTCGGAGAGTACCGCTGCTATTCTTTTAGTATAATCCTGGCATCTTTCCTAATGAGTTCACCTTTTTTTTTATTTCTATTTAATTGATTTCAATAGTTCCCGTCCCGCTCCAGTCAATAGCTAGGTGGAAAGTTAAGAAAGATCTCGACCAGTAGTGCCCCAACATTAAGAGTACATAGTGGCTCGTTGGGGTCGGTAAACGAGTTGGAGTAGAAACCGACCTCTGAACTATTGAGTGGAGTAAGCACACCAGCAGGGGAGAAAATCTTTTTTATAATGTAGTAATTTTTATGTAGGAACTGCTTTATGATTGTTATTGATGGTTATGGTTGTTATTTAGCTTCTTTAGCAACTATATGGACTGCTTTAGCTACTAAGGGTCTTATTTATGGTTGTTATTGAATGATATAGCTACATTCACTACGTTCATTTAACCATAAGGAGCTCTCAATGTTGTTATTTATGGCTTTAAGGTAAGAAATAAGGTTAAGGTTTAGGGCTTTCTTTAATCCATATCGCTACGCTAATCTTAATCCCTCCTTTAAGAAAGAAACTACCCTTAGGAACCTCCTTTCCCTATGGTCGAGGATATTTAAACCTATGGTTAAGCAGTTGAACTCCTTAACAGTTTCGCTTTAACTACTTCCTTAACTTACAGGTAGTTCTTTAAGGTTTAGAATCCTAGGTCTCCATGAAGGACTTGGCCTTTTCTTTCTGTAGGGACTACCTTCTTCTATTGTTCTATAGTAAGCATCCTCTTGCTTTTGTCTGTTTAAATCCTCGGGTTGCTCCATGTAAATTTCCTCTTCAAGATCACCATGAAGGAATGCAGTTTTCACATCAAGCTGCTCAACCTCTAAATTCATCGTTGCAACCAAACCAAGAACTGCTCTAATGGAAGTCATCTTCACCACCGGTGAGAAAATATCTTAAAAGTAAATGCCTTGTTTCTGATTGAAGCCCTTCACAACCAATCTTGCCTTGGTTGTGAACTATTCTCTTCACTTTTCAGCTTGTACACCCACTTGTTCTTGAGTGCCCCTCTTCCTTTGGGTAGTTTTACTAACTCATAGGTGTGGTTCTCATGCAAGGATTTCATCTTTCTTCTTTCAAATTCTTCTCTTCTTGCTTATCACCGACTTTCCGAGCGTAGTCTGTAGTAGGGAGGGCCATTCTCGCAGGAGTTAGAGTAGGAACATGACAAACCATTATAATAATGCATTCTCGCAGGAAGTAGCATATTCATGTTGCCTGCTTTCGTTCCTTTCGTCTCGAAGGCCGGTTCAGTAAGAGTTCAAATCCTTCTAACTGGCTAGTGCATTAAGGTGGCACGTCTTACTCCGGGCCAGCAGTAAACGAAGTGTTAAAGTAGAGAGAGCTAGCGTTCCGTACTCAGCCGACCAAGCAAAACTCCAGCTAAGCTAATAGCTCTAATTGTGGGGATATCTAAAAAATATGCTCTTGTTTGTGGCCCTCCTTCTCTTCAGGGTAGCTATATTAGTCGCAATAGTCCTTATTAGTAAACTACGGCCTCGTTGTTAATTGACTCCCTGCTTCAATTAAAGCTCGCCCCTACCCTCTAAAGCTCTTCGCTCCGCGCGTTCAAATGCTACCCACGTTCAGTTCAAGCCTAGCCTCGCTCCTCTCCTGACAGTCGAGTGGCTTACGCTCCTAGTCCGACTAACATTGGGCTAGCTGAACCTGTTTCCAAGGCTGGATTGGATTCCCTTTGGGGTTGGGATAAGTTGAACTGTTTACTTCTACTACTCCGAAATCTTTTAATTCTTTATGGCAGTAGCTAATTTAGTGGCATCTATCTTTCTCAGTTGTTTTCCTTTGGTCTGTTGATATTATCTTTCTTTTCTCACCCTCGGAAAAACGAACCAAAGCCAAAGCAAAGCTTCCCATGGTCGCCTTCGCTTCCTTGTACTTGTACTAAGATATGGTAAAATGAACACTAAGCCAATTCCGATGAAAGTAGTAGAAAAAAAGCAGCTTTCCCTGCAAAACTCTTCTCGGAGATTGCTTGACTACTAAACAATCGAGAAAATATCTTCCCACGGAGCAACTCTTACTTAAATCAATTCCATCATGCCCTTGAATCAAGATTTCCTTACCCCGGAAAAGGCTACAGAGCCATCTAGCTGCCATCAAATAAAGCTTCCCCGGCCCGAGCATTGAAATTCAATGATTATATTCTTGCTTCTTCTTTTTTATTGTTGAGAGAATCTCTGCCAACTCTTCTTCCTCTTCTCGAGAGATCTTGGGATTTCTTGATTCAGGGTAAATGCACTTATTATAGAATTCCCTTGGTATGAAACAACAGTTAAAACTTCCTAGGATGTTAAAGTGTAATAGACATTCAATCAACGGATTTCAAAATCCTAGTAAACTCTTGTCTGACTTTGACTTCTGTGATTACTCTACGCTACGATATTGATTCTAAGGAAAGACAGAACTGCAGCCCAATTTCCGTTCTAGGAGGGAGCTTGGATGGTGAGCCCAAGCCTATTCTTTCCATTGAAAAAAAGTCCCTTAGGCATGGGACTGCTTCCTTTGCTACATATGCCTAACTTCTTCACTGGACGAATAGTGGAAGGGTTTGGCTGATGGACTAGTTAGAGTTTTTGGATGAAAGAGTGAAAATCAATCGAATCAAAGACTTGTTGCCTAGAAGTTTTCAAGCTTAGCTCGTCTTTCCTGCTATGATTCCGAACATAGTAACTATTTAACGGAGTGAAAGAGCTAAAAAAGTCTCTGCCGTTGCAGGTCCTATATTTAGGAATGCTAAATCTGAATCGATTGAAAAATTTTCTTAGTCTGCATCCATTCCTTCATCCCTTGAGTACGATAGCTATTCAAAGCAAAGAGAAAAAAATGGTGAGAAGATCGGGATTTTCTGCTTTCTTAGCCTAGTCTGTTAACGGAGGAGAAAGGTCAATCTTGCCCTTCGGGCAACACCAAGGCAAGATCGATTCAAGTACAAACCGAAGCCCAATTGCAGCTACGCCTTTTCAGAAAGCCCTTACTCAAAGAAATTCAATAGAAGCTCTTCCCCCTTTCCTGTTTAGGAAGATAGCAGCCAGTTTCAACTAAAGAGCTGATTATCTCTATTATTCTTAAGGGAATAATAGAGATAATAAAGAAAAGAAATAAGAAAAGAAAGGATCAAGGGGTTAGCGAACGGGGGCCCCATCCTCCTCGGGGTGTCGAGATTTAGGAAGGGGCAGGATACCCTTTCTTTATTTTTTTTATTGGTATACCGCTCCGGTAATGAGGAGCGAATGAAGGGACTGTAAATCTAAGGCGATGTCAACCCATGTCAGAAAAACAGTGTATGAAAGCGTTCGGGATAAGTTCCTTGACGGAAAAGAAGTTAATCGAATGCCGTTAATGACGAAACTATGCCTTAATTATGGATTATCTATGGGAGATGAAACCGCTCTATCAAGAGAGGCACTCCAGTCAAGAAATAGGCGAATTAAAAGCTAAGCTAATGAGCTTTACGTTCAAGTTCTCGCCCATGTCCCGCTACTGGATACCGAAACCGAACAAGGCGGGAAAGATGCGAGCCATTACCCAACCAAACCAAAGGGATATCATTGTGATGGAATCGCTTTCGGTGTTGTTAAATATAATCAATCTATGGGGAAAGAGAAAGATAGGAAAGATGCCAAGTCAAGTCATGTACTACTATTGGCCATACAATGATGGCATTGTGGATCTTTTTCGTATTCAAGTTTTGTGGACAGAGTTAGGAATTCCTCAATGTGAAATTTAGAGATCTAGACAGTGTGACGTGCGTGAGTCATGAGGGGTGGAGGGTGATTAAGTTGAGAACCAGAGGCGTATTCTTAACACATCAAAGTCGTACTTCTTCTTTAGCTACTGTTTCACTACGCCGGATCGAAAGTAAGTATGCGCGTAGTTAGTGAAGGGGCAGAGAGAAGAGATGGGAGCGATAGATGCCTGACTCGGTCAATAGCTTTAGGGAAGGGTCCGATCTATGCATCAATCCATTTCTTAAGTTATCAGATGTGAATGAAAGCATACCCGAATTCTGATCTCAACGAAATGCATAAAAAGAGAGGCATTTATAAATTGCGTAAGAGATCATCGATTAGATTTCTTCCTTGTCGACCCACGAGGTCGCCCTTAACACCTCAACCGATTCGCCCTCGACCTTGCCCGCACCTTTTCTCAATGATGTCCTCTCCGATCTTTGGTTCGCCGAGTTGGTATTTGGAGAAAGCTTCACAGCTTCTCACTCCGTCTAGACAGACTTACATCACGATATCTTTTTCTTTCTCCCATGCTTTCCGTTGGTCAACAACCAACCACAACTCACGTCTTCCTGAATTGGGAGAGCAAGAACAAGTCTCTCTTCTTTTTTTTGGGGGGGGCGGAGCAGTTAAAGAATGAACCAACCCAAATGATTGTTCTAGAATGGCTATTCCTCACAATTGAGGCAGTGAAATCATGGCAATTAGGATTTCAAGACGCAGCAACACCTATGATGCAAGGAATAGTGGACAATAGAGTGGTTGTACCGGACAAAACTCATATACGTATTATTGTAACACCTGCTGATGTACCTCATAGTTGGGCTGTACCTTCGTCAGGTGTCAAATGTGATGCTGCACCTGGGTGTTTCAATCAAATCTCTGTAGAAGCTGTTCCTAAGAAAGATTATGGTTCTCGGGTAGTACCGGATAGGTCCCCCATGGCAGCATCTCCTATGGAGCCTCGTCTCTCACCCTGGGACCTTATATCGGGGGCAAATCGCGAGCCCTCCCCCTTTTGCGGGTCTCAAATGGAGGTAGCGGGACCATCGAATCCACTAGGGGGTTCAGCTCCACCGCTGCCCATCGAATCAGGGACTGTGCCGCCCGCCAATGCGGTCACCTTCTCTGAAGCTGGGCCGTCCCAAGTAGCCCCACCGGCCCCCTCTTTTTTGATTCCGCCAGAGGAAGTGTCCCAAGACGCTCTTTGGGGCGCACTTGAGGATACGGCGCGGAGCCTAATGCAATCCCGCGCCTACCGGGCGACGGATCGCGCCTTGGAGCGCTTTTATTATGAGCAAAACGAGCTCGCTACGCTTCTCGCGGGCATGCTTCCTCAACGGGGCATTGTCGCGAATGCGGAAGACGTCCG